GGAACCCAATTTTTTTTTGAAAGGATGATGGATGAAAAATTGTCCCCAATTCATCGTATACCTTTTGATCATATAGGGTGCTCGGAAATGGTTGAAATAGTGAAATAGGAGGATCGCTATGACTATAACCCTTGGAAAGTCTTCTAAAGAAGAACAAACTTTATTTGATACTGTGGATGACTGGCTACGCAGAGACCGTTTCGTTTTTGTGGGTTGGTCCGGTCTATTGCTCTTTCCTTGTGCCTATTTTGCCTTAGGTGGATGGTTCACGGGTACAACCTTTGTGACTTCATGGTATACTCACGGATTGGCCAGTTCCTATCTGGAAGGTTGTAATTTCCTAACTGCCGCAGTTTCTACTCCTGCTAATAGTTTAGCACATTCTTTGCTGCTATTATGGGGTCCCGAAGCACAAGGAGATTTTACTCGTTGGTGTCAATTAGGTGGTCTATGGACCTTCGTTGCTCTTCATGGTGCTTTCGGTCTAATAGGTTTCATGTTACGTCAATTTGAACTTGCTCGATCTGTACAATTGCGACCTTATAATGCAATTGCATTCTCTGCTCCAATTGCTGTCTTTGTTTCTGTATTTTTGATCTATCCATTGGGCCAGTCCGGTTGGTTTTTCGCACCTAGTTTTGGTGTAGCAGCTATTTTCCGTTTTATCCTCTTCTTTCAAGGTTTTCATAATTGGACCTTGAATCCATTTCATATGATGGGAGTTGCCGGAGTATTGGGTGCTGCTCTTCTATGTGCTATTCATGGTGCTACCGTGGAAAATACTTTATTTGAAGATGGTGATGGTGCAAATACGTTCCGTGCCTTTAATCCGACTCAAGCCGAAGAGACTTATTCCATGGTCACTGCTAACCGCTTCTGGTCCCAGATTTTTGGAGTTGCTTTTTCCAATAAACGTTGGTTACATTTCTTCATGTTATTTGTGCCAGTGACCGGTTCATGGATGAGTGCCATTGGAGTAGTTGGTCTAGCTCTAAACTTACGTGCCTATGATTTTGTTTCCCAGGAGATCCGTGCAGCAGAAGATCCTGAATCTGAGACTTTCTACACAAAAAATATTCTCCTGAACGAAGGTATTCGTGCTTGGATGGCGGCTCAAGATCAGCCTCATGAAAACCTTATATTCCCTGAGGAGGTCTTACCCCGTGGAAACGCTCTTTAATGGAACTATAGCTTTAGCTGGTCGTGATCAAGAAACCACTGGTTTCGCTTGGTGGGCCGGTAATGCCCGACTTATCAATTTGTCTGGTAAATTGCTTGGGGCTCACGTGGCTCATGCCGGATTAATTGTATTCTGGGCCGGAGCAATGAACCTATTCGAAGTGGCTCATTTCGTACCGGAAAAACCTATGTATGAACAAGGATTGATTCTGCTTCCCCATCTAGCTACTCTAGGATGGGGAGTCGGTCCTGGTGGGGAAATCGTGGACACTTTTCCATATTTTGTATCTGGGGTACTTCACTTAATTTCTTCTGCGGTTTTAGGTTTTGGTGGTATTTATCATGCACTCATAGGACCCGAAACTTTAGAAGAATCTTTTCCATTCTTTGGCTATGTATGGAAAGATAGAAACAAAATGACCACAATTTTGGGTATTCACCTAATCTTGCTAGGTGTTGGTGCTTTTCTTCCAGTGCTCAAAGCTTTGTATTTTGGAGGTGTATATGATACTTGGGCTCCCGGCGGTGGAGATGTAAGAAAAATTACGAACCCAACTCTTAACCCAAGTGCTATATTTGGTTATTTACTTAAATCTCCTTTCGGAGGAGAAGGATGGATCGTTAGCGTGGACAATCTAGAAGATGTAATTGGAGGACATGTATGGTTAGGTTCCATTTGTATCTTCGGTGGTATCTGGCATATCTTAACCAAACCTTTTGCATGGGCTCGCCGTGCATTCGTATGGTCCGGAGAAGCTTATTTGTCCTATAGTTTAGCGGCTCTATCTCTCTTTGGTTTTATTGCTTGTTGTTTCGTTTGGTTCAACAATACAGTTTATCCCAGTGAATTTTATGGGCCCACCGGCCCAGAAGCCTCTCAAGCTCAAGCGTTTACTTTTTTAGTTAGAGACCAACGTCTTGGAGCTAGTGTGGGGTCTGCCCAAGGACCTACTGGTTTAGGTAAATACCTTATGCGTTCTCCGACTGGAGAAATTATCTTTGGAGGAGAAACGATGCGTTTTTGGGATCTCCGTGCTCCTTGGTTGGAACCCCTAAGGGGCCCTAATGGTTTGGATCTGAGCAAGTTGAAAAAAGACATACAGCCTTGGCAGGAACGACGTTCAGCAGAATATATGACTCATGCTCCTTTAGGTTCTTTAAATTCTGTGGGTGGTGTAGCTACCGAAATCAATGCGGTGAATTATGTCTCTCCCCGAAGTTGGTTATCCACCTCCCATTTCGTTCTAGGATTTTTCTTCTTCGTAGGCCATTTGTGGCATGCGGGAAGGGCTCGTGCAGCTGCAGCAGGATTTGAGAAAGGGATTGATCGTGATTTCGAACCTGTCCTTTCCATGACTCCTCTTAACTGAAAAAATAGATCGAACCAGATGGAAGATAAATCGATTCAATTTCATTACATCTATCTCCCATATCGGCGGGATAGGAGTATTTTAAAATACTCTCTTTCCAACTGGATCCTTGTAGCTCGGCTATATACAGCCGAGCTATTCTCTTTTTTTTTTTTATTGGACCGGACCAATAAATGTGATTGTTGAAAAACAACAGGAGAGAGAGGGATTCGAACCCTCGATAGTTTTTTTTTACTATACCGGTTTTCAAGACCGGAGCCATCAACCACTCGGCCATCTCTCCCGAGGGACAACTTCTATTCTACCCCCTCGGATAATCCCTAACTATAAGCATAAGGCCGGGTCGATACCAACTATACCTGTGACATATGGTGATTTTTCATCATCATCTAGAATGGAAAAAAAAAAAAAAGAAACGAATTTCCCTCTCCTCTCACACTCAAATATAAAATTGAAAAATTTTGAAAAGCTCGATCAATTTATGGTCAAATCCTTTCCATAGTGCATTTGATCAGAATTGAAAATTGGGGATCAGATGGTATAGTCTATTCAATCTGTTGGGAGCTTGTAAGATCACAACCATGACTATTGCTTTCCAATCGGCTGTGTTTGCATTAATTGCTATTTCATTTTTACTAGTGATTGGCGTACCTGTTGCACTTGCCTCTCCTGATGGTTGGTCAAGTAGCAAAAATGTTGTATTTTCGGGTGTATCATTATGGATCGGATCAGTCCTTTTTGTAGGTATCCTTAATTCTTTCATATCTTAGATCTGTTCTAGATGTTTTAGGTTCAAACCCCCTCCCCCCCCCTCCCGGAGGGGCTTTATAGCTCTTCTGAAGGGCCTTTTACTTCAGGCCCAAGGAGGAGGGGTTTTCCTTATCCGTAATTGAATGAATAAATGAATAATTGGACCATTCAAATCAAATCAAAAATAATATCTACTTACGAATGGGATTGAACGTATATGTCTTTTCCATTTCAATGTTATGAATATATATATATATATATATTCATAACATTGAAATGCGGGTATGGTTGAATGGTAAAATTTCTCTTTGCCAAGGAGAAGATGCGGGTTCGATCCCCGCTACCCGCCCGTCACATTGAATATGAAAAAGAATAATATTGATCGTTTCTTTTCCTCACTTATCATTCAATTAGAAAATGATAAGTGATAGAGCAATCCTTTCCGGACCAAAATACTTCGTATGTTCTGGTCTGGCGGAGACAGGATTTGAACCCGTGACCTCAAGGTTATGAGCCTTGCGAGCTACCAGACTACTCTACTCCGCACCATTGATTGATATCATAATCAGAATGGGTACACCAAACAATAATGGGATATACTACCCCTATATAGGGGTAGTATATCCCGTTATCACAAGAAACTTCAATTACTTTTTTTCTTTTCCTACCAACTCGATTTTGTTATCCCGGGCAATAAACATGCGTGGGCCATCTCACGGAGTATGTGTCCGGACAATCCAAAGTCTCGATAGTTGGCTCTAGGTCTTCCAGTCGAAGAACAACGTCGATGGAGACGTGTAGGTGCACTATTACGCGGTGAAGATTGCAATTTTCTATGAATTTCCCATTTGTCATCCAATGATGACACTTTGCTTTTTTCCTCCAAAGATTGACGAATTAAATGATATTTCCGTTCCAGTGCTTGTCTCTTCTTCTCTCTCTGAATGAGACTCTTTCTCGCCATAATAGTTCAGTCGGTACTATCACCTACCAGGAATAAAAATATAGATCAGATTTTAGATGGAGTAATATTACGTTGATTACTTTTTCTCTGTGGGGTATTGTCATTGTATCAATGACAATACCCATTCACTGATTAAACTGATGAAGAAAAATTAACCAAATTTGCCTGATGTAGAGGCAATTAAAAAAGCTGCATAAGTGAATATATAACCTACGGAAAAGTGAGCTAATCCAACTAATCGTGCTTGAACAATGGAAAGGGCTACTGGCTTGTCTCTCCATCGAACTAAATTAGCTAAAGGCGTGCGTTCATGGGCCCATGCGAGAGTTTCAATCAGTTCCTGCCAATATCCACGCCAGGAAATAAGGAACATAAATCCAGTAGCCCAAACAAGATGCCCGAATAAGAACATCCACGCCCAAACAGATAAACTGTTCATACCAAAAGGATTGTATCCATTAATAAGTTGTGAAGAATTTAACCATAGATAATCTCTTGACCATCCCATTAAATAAGTGGAAGACTCATTAAATTGCGCTACATTACCCTGCCATAACGTTATATGCTTCCAATGCCAATAGAAAGTAACCCATCCAATAGTATTCAACATCCAGAAAACTGCTAAATAAAAAGCATCCCAGGCCGAGATATCGCAAGTACCACCCCGTCCCGGACCATCGCAAGGAAAACTATAACCAAAATCTTTTTTATCTGGCATTAACCTGGAACCACGCGCATCCAAAGCACCTTTAACTAGGATCAATGTAGTTGTATGCAAACCTAGAGCAATAGCATGATGAACCAAAAAGTCTCCGGGACCAATTGTTGAGAACAATGAATTATTATTATCATTAATAGCATTTAACCAACCGGGTAACCATATGCTCTTACCTGCATCGAATGCTGGACCACTTGTTGAAGATAGGAGTATATCGAAACCATATAACGTCTTACCATGAGCAGATTGTATCCACTGAGCAAATATGGGCTCGATCAATATTTGTTTTTCTGGAGTACCAAAAGCAAGCATAACATCATTATGAACATAAAGTCCCAAGGTATGGAAACCTAGTAATAAACTAACCCAACTAAGATGAGATATTATAGCTTCCTTATGTTCCAACATTCTCGCCAATACATTATCCTTATTCTGTTCCGGATTATAATCCCTAATGAGGAATATAGCTCCATGAGCAAAGGCTCCTGTCATAATGAACCCGGCAATGTATTGATGATGAGTATATAATGCAGCTTGGGTGGTGAAGTCTTGTGCTATGAATGCATAAGCGGGTAAAGAATACATGTGTTGAGCTACCAAGGAAGTTATAACCCCCAAAGAAGCTAAAGCAAGACCCAATTGAAAATGAAGAGAATTATTAATTGTGTTATAAAGACCCTTATGCCCGCGTCCTAATAGGCCTCCTGGAGGAACATGTGCCTCCAAAATATCTTCCATACTGTGACCAATCCCAAAGTTGGTTCTATACATATGACCAGCAATTGAAAAAACAAATGCAATAGCTAAATGATGATGAGCCATATCAGTCAGCCATAAACTTTGAGTTTGTGGATGGAATCCTCCGAGAAGAGTTAGAATAGCAGTTCCCGCCCCTTGGGAGGTACCGAATAAGTGACTACTAGAATCAGGATTTTGAGCATAAAGATTCCACTGACCTGTGAAAAACGGTTCTAACCCTTGGGGATGCGGTAATTCATCCAAAAAATTGTCCCATCTGACGTGCACTCCCCTTGATTCAGGAATAGCGACATGAACTAAATGCCCTGTCCAAGCTAGAGAACTGACTCCGAAGAGTCCTGACAAATGATGATTGAGACGGGATTCGGCATTTTTGAACCATGAAACACTTGGTCTCCATTTAGGTTGTAAATGTAACCTACCCGCTATTAAAAAGATGACAGAAAGAAATAGCAAGAAAAGAGCTCCAGCATAAAGATCTTCGTTAGTGCGTAAGCCAATTGTATACCACCACTGATAAACACCGGAATAAGCAATATTGACCGGACCGGGAGCACCTCCTCGGGTAAAAGCTTCTATAGCTGGTTGACCAAAATGAGGATCCCAAATTGCATGAGCAATGGGTCTTACATGTAAGGGATCGCGTACCCATGCTTCAAAATTGCCTTGCCAAGCCACATGGAACAAATTACCGGAGGTCCACAGAAAGATTATTGCCAACTGACCAAAGTGGGAAGCAAAAATTTTATGATAAAGGCGTTCTTCGGTAATATCATCATGACTCTCAAAGTCATGTGCGGTCGCAATACCGAACCAAATACGACGAGTAGTTGGGTCCTGGGCCAAGCCTTGGCTGAACTTTGGAAATCTTGATGCCATAATGCTTTTCAAATCCTCCTAGCCATTATCCTACTGCAATAATTCTTGCCAGGAAGAACGCCCATGTTGTGACGATTCCACCCAGAAGGTAATGAGCTACTCCTACAGCACGTCCCTGTACAATGCTCAAGGCTCTGGGCTGGATAGCAGGAGCAACCTTCAATTTGTTATGGGCCCAAACAATAGATTCAATGAGTTCTTGCCAATACCCACGGCCGCTGAATAAGAACATTAAACTGAAGGCCCAAACAAAATGAGCACCTAAAAATAAAAGACCATATGCAGATAATGAAGAACCATAAGATTGGATCACTTGCGAGGCTTGTGCCCATAGAAAGTCACGGAGCCACCCGTTAATCGTAATGGAACTTTGTGCAAAGTTTCCTCCCGTAATATGAGTTACCACTCCCTGATCACTTATACTACCCCAAACATCGGACTGCATTTTCCAGCTGAAATGGAATATTACTACCGAAATTGCATTGTACATCCAGAATAAACCAAGGAAAACATGATCCCAGGCAGATACTTGACATGTTCCTCCTCTCCCAGGTCCATCACAAGGAAAACGAAAACCAAGATTTGCTTTATCAGGTATTAAACGGGAGCTACGGGCAAATAGAACACCTTTAAGTAGGATTAAAACAGTCACATGGATAGTAAATGCATGAATGTGATGTACCAAAAAATCCGCGGTTCCTAATGGAATTGGTAACAAGGCCACTTTGGAACCTACTGTCACCAAATCACCACCTCCCCAGGTTAAGCTGGTACTTGCTGTTGCACCAGGAGCTGTTGAACCAGGTGCTGAAGCATGAGTGTTTTGTATCCATTGGGCAAAGATAGGCTGTAATTGTATAGCAGTATCTGAGAACATATCTTGAGGACGTCCTAGAGCGCTCATAGTATCATTATGAATATACAGACCAAAACTATGGAAGCCTAAGAATATACATACCCAGTTGAGGTGTGATACAATTGCATCACGATGTCTAAGAACGCGATCTAATAAATTGTTGTATTGAGTAGTTGGGTCATAGTCTCTTACCATAAAAATCGCTGCATGTGCAGCAGCGCCAACTATAATAAACCCACCAATCCACATATGATGTGTGAACAGAGAGAGTTGGGTACCATAGTCAATAGCTAGGTACGGATAGGGGGGCATCGAATACATGTGGTGAGCTACAATAATAGTTAAAGATCCTAACATAGCTAGGTTAATAGCTAATTGAGCATGCCATGAGGTAGTTAAGATCTCGTAAAGACCTTTATGTCCCTCCCCCGTAAATGGACCTTTATGAGCTTCTAAAATGTCCTTGAGGTTATGGCCAATGCGCCAATTGGTCTTATACATATGACCGGCTATCAGAAAAAGAACTGCAATAGCCAAATGATGATGTGCAGTATCGGTCAACCACAGACCCCCCGTTACTGGATTTAATCCTCCACGAAAAGTCAAAAAGTCTGAATATTCCGACCAATTAAGGGTGAAAAATGGGGTCAATCCCTTAGCAAAACTGGGATAAAGTTGAGCCAAAAGATCGCGATTCAAAATAAATTCATGAGGAAGTGGTATCTCTTTAGGATCCACTCCAGCGTCTAGAAGTTGGTTAATGGGTAGAGAGACGTGTATTTGGTGTCCTGCCCAAGATAGAGACCCAAGTCCTAGTAACCCTGCTAAATGATGGTTCAACATGGATTCTACATCCTGGAACCAAGCCAATTCTGGGGCAGCTTTGTGATAATGAAACCAACCAGCAAAAAGCATTAACGCCGCAAATATCAATGCACCAATTGCAGTGCAGTAAAGTTGTAATTCACTGGTTATTCCAGATGCTCGCCAAATCTGGAAGAAACCAGAGGTTATTTGTATCCCTCGAAAACCTCCACCTACATCCCCATTCAATATTTCTTGGCCTACTATTGGCCAAACTACTTGGGCACTGGGTTTGATGTGAGTGGGATCAGCCAGCCATGCTTCATAATTGGAGAAACGAGCGCCGTGAAAATACATCCCACTTAGCCAAATAAAGATGATGGCTAGTTGACCAAAATGAGCGCTAAAGACTTTACGAGAAATCTCTTCCAAATCCTTAGTATGACTATCAAAATCGTGAGCATCAGCATGTAAGTTCCAGATCCAAGTGGTAGTATCAGGGCCTTTAGCTAGCGTCTTTGAGAAATGACCAGGTTTGGCCCATTTTTCAAAAGAGGTTTTTACAGGATCTCTCTCCACTACGATCTTTACTTCTGGTTTCGGTGAACGAATGATCATTTAATTCTCCCCTTTTCGGATGGGACATAAATAAGAAGAACCCTGCCAATAGCAATTAGTGAACTTCCGCGAGATATATCTCAACTTGTTTCTCCCCTTATTTTCTAGTTTATGACTGGAGCGACTATGATACGGGAGTCGATCTGAGGCAGGTGTTCAGTTTTATTATGACATATCTTCGAGGTGCTCAATGGACCGTGGGCTGTTACCATAAAGAAAAAGGCTTTTTAGTGTAATGGAAAAAGCAACGGTGATTATTACACCGTTTCTAGATGGATAAATATATATATATCTGTCTGTATATATGGATATATATATTTATCCATCTATTGATACTCCTCCATATGTCCCATATCAAAGCCATCCATTATAAATCGTTATTCATGGATCATTAATGAAAGACGTCTCCGGATGGATTTTACCCCTATTAAGAATATCCATCAACAATCCAGAATCAAAAAAGGTATTCTTTTTTTTTTATATTATAAATCAATTTCTATAAGATGTCGATAGAATCTCATTTTTGGTACTATTCTGGAAGAATCCCATTGATTTCGAGTCAGATATTAAATAATGAAAACGATTTCCCAATAATAGAAATTCTCATTCTCCAAAGCGTCCTGTAATCTTTAACCAATTTTGTGCTTCGATGTAATTGCCCGGAGCAAGTGCTATAGCTTGTTCCCAATACTCAGCAGCTTGATCGAACCAAGCCTCCGCAGTTTCAGGATCTCCCTGTCGAATGGCCTGTTCTCCTCGGTCGGGATAGGTCAACTTGGAAAAGTTTTCTTCCCTCAGAACCGTACTTGAGAGTTTCCTACCTCATACGGCTCAATCCACTATTCTTTAGTCCTCTACCAAAATTTCCAAAATATTATTGAATTGGAGATGATTCATTGGGAGTTCATATTAACCAAAGGACCAAAAAAAGTCAATGACATGAGTTTCTGATTTCACTTCCAATCAATTCAATGATCAGGTTCTATCTTTTCTCCTACCCTCAAAAAGATGAAGTATAGAAAGAGATATACTTCAGATTGATTGTCCAAATCAAAGTCTTTTTGCAAGGTAACTATCTCAGTTCCGTATAGAATTTTTGGAGAGTACTCTCTGAGTACTTCACATCTTTAGGATCTGATGCTACACCGCTGCTCAATAGCTTAGTAGATCAACTCTATTACATAAGTTGATTCCTGATTCTTGTCAATGAGCAGATTTGATCGTATCAGCCCGAACCTTCTTTCAATAATTGATCTTTACGGTGCTTCCATCATCAATTGAATTTTTTATCCATGGAATATTTAGGCTCTATCTATTCATATTCGGGCTCCTATGAGAGATGCTTTTTTTTTTTCGCTACAGCTGATAAAAACCGTTACTTGGGACGGTGCATATGTAGGAAGCCTTTTATTTTGTCCTTGCTCGTACTAGTTATTAACTAAGTTATTCTATGGTACAGATAGCCGCACGTAATGACAGATCAAGGCCGTATTATTAAGAGCTTGTGGTAAGGATGGGTTCCGTTCTAATGCTTGGAAATAATATTCCAAAGCCTTCGTATGTTCTCCATTACTTGTATGCACAAGACCTATATTATATAGTATATAACTTCGATCATAAGGATCAGTTTCCAGTCGCATAGCTTCATAATAATTTTGTAAAGCTTCCGCATATTCCCCTTCCGATTGAGCTGACATCCGTTACGGTCGTTCATTCCATTGAAATGATCTCCGCTTCAAAACCGTACATGAGATTCCCACCTCATACGGCTCCTCCTTTCTTTACAGTAGGTAATATGGGGAGTAATCCGTGGAATTGAAAAAAAAAAAAGATTCTGACCCAATATTATGAATTAAAAGGGGCTAGTGTATTTCCAATAAATATCTAACCATCCTTCTTGCAAAGATTCTTTTCCAAATACCAAGGATCTTAGTACTAGGAATGGAACCTCTAACAATTTCTTTGTTCTTAACGCCCTGTATTCTCCGGGGATTAATCACTTCAACAATCTCCGATGGTTCCATTATAAGGGTATCCAAAGTACAAACGAGATGGATGTTTGTTGTCCCAACCATTCTCACTACCCTTCAGAAAAGGGTAATGCATATGGGCTATAACGAAGCTTTTGTGTTGTCGATTTCCATACGTAGTGCTTTCTCCCCTCATGTGCGCCTATCAAATAGGTTCAACTATACAAGCAAGGCCTATTGCATAGGTGTAACCTTTCGCTCGGTACTAAAATCCTCAGGAGATGAGAGCATCTAAAGGTGCATTGACCGGGGATACACGACAGAAGGAATTGTTCTATCTCCAGAACTCACCTTCACTGAGCGTAAGTTTTATTTTACTCAATTTTTATTCCCGAATACCTTTTCTTTCCAAAAAAAAGAAGAACGGAAAACATATCAAATCACACCATCTCTATAATAGGTAAATGCTTCTTTCTCCCCCGGAGCCATCGGGATTATTCGCAATAAGATATCTGCTATAATTGTGAAGGTCTTATCAATAAAATTGTCATTTCTCTGAGATCTAGGCATAGTCAATTACAGATTTGATAATTTCCTTCATTCCCTTACGCAAATGATTCCATGAACGAAATTTTTTTTTTCTGGTGCACAATACCATAAAATGGATTTCCTTACAATCGTAAATATGTTCTCATTCTATCTATTCCAATCCAATTTCTTCTTTAAAATGGGAATAGATAGGGAATATTTTGAATAAATGTTCATTAGTAATATGAATAATAACGGAAAAAGATTCGTATTGAAAGAAGACTAGATTGGGTAAACTCGGGAAGTCCGGTTCGATTATGATCCGAACAAAGAAAGAGTTAAACGATCGAGCATTGCATAATGAGAATGCAATGCCCACCTAGCAATTGTGTGCTTTATCCATATAGATAAAGGAATATAGGGAAAATATAGTCATCATGACACAGGATCATTGCCAAAGAATTAGTTATTATACAATTGATAAGATGATCACTACAGATCCATATATGATCATAATATGGAATGGATCAGTTAATCTGTCTTAAATTATTGATTAGGCGATCCAAATACGTCGGATTAACAGGGATGAAAGAATTTGTAAGGAAGTTGCTATTCACTAATTTTGTTAATTAGAACCAAGAAATCTAATATGGAATGGATCAGTTAATCTGTCTTAAATTATTGATTAGGCGATCCAAATACGTCGGATTAACAGGGATGAAAGAATTTGTAAGGAAGTTGCTATTCACTAATTTTGTTAATTAGAACCAAGAAATCTAATAGGAAAGATGGCCGAGCGGTTCAAGGCGTAGCATTGGAACTGCTATGTAGGCTTCCGCTTACCGAGGGTTCGAATCCCTCTCTTTCCGTATCTTCGCCCTACTATTTTCTTCTCATCCATTGTTTTTCCAATCTATTGAATCCCAATAGGACGATTTCCTAATTACAGGATCAATCTACCTCTATTTGTAATAGAGAAAATAGAACGAACATTGGTTCGTGGTATGGGAAGAGTAAAGACTATTTTAAGAAGCAATAAAAGTATCGTAGATAACAAGTAACGTACGGAAGGATTATAAAATGTCTCCTTCGGGGAGGGGAAAAATAAGGGAGAAGAACAGAATTTCCAGATGCCCAGCAACCAACCCCTCCCTTTCATTTCATTCTCGATTCAAGCTTGACGGGAATAATACTCTACGACCAACAATTCATTAATCTTCAAACTGATCCATTTACTATCTATTATTTGATTGATGAATCCTTTATATTGTAAGGGATGAAAAGTCAAATGATTTGGCAATTTATCCCTCTGGAACAGGTCTATATTCTTCTTAATGATAGCTCTCAATCTTGGTTGATCTCTTATAGTAATCACATCTTGAGGTTTGCAAGGGTAACTTGGTATATCTACCATATGGTCATTAACCCGGATATGTCCATGATTCACTAATTGTCTAGCTCCAGGAATGGTGGGAGCCATACCCAATCGAAAAATAATATTATCCAAACGCATTTCAAGTAATTGCAATAGGACCTGGCCCGTTGAGCCTTTGGCTCTTCTAGAAACACGAACATATTTCAGCAATTGTCGCTCCGTTAGTCCGTAATGAAAACGCAATTTCTGTTTTTCTTCTAGCCGGATGCGATATTGAGATATTTTCCTGGAAGAAGACCGATTCATATTCATAGAATCCTTTCTGTTTTTGGGTCTTTTACTAGTGAGCCCTGGTAAAGTTTTCAGACGACGTATTATTTTTAAACGAGGTCCCCGATAACGGGACATAGAAACTCCTTTTTCAATTAACAGATAGTGCTAGAAAAAAAAAAAGAATAGTATAACTCGTATGAGTACTACTGGAATTCTTTTATAATTCTTTTATATGGAAAACAAAGATCTTTCTCCAATTTGTTATAGATCCTAATAGCTCCAATCATTTCATTCATCCCGTTCCTAGTTGGGAATAAGTGATCATGGCATGACGGACCCGACGAACAATCGTAAGAGTATTCTCCACTCCATCTTGATCCTAACAAAACTTTGTGGATTATGGAAATGAGAGGAACGGAAAAGAGCCAGCTATCGGGATCGAACCGATGACCATCGCATTACAAGTGCGATGCTCTAACCTCTGAGCTAAGCAGGCTCGATGGAATATAACTCCTCATTTCATTGGTGTGAGATCCATAGATTCCTTTGGAATCCTAACGATTATAGCGCGAATCGGATTCAATGACGCAATCCAGATTACGATTACAAAGGAACATTGTTTGAATGTAGATTCTTTCAAGGGAAAGAAAGGGTCAATTGATATCGATCGTTTTACTCACTCTTCCAAATCGACTAGGGGAGGATAATAACATTGCATTTCAAATGGAGAAATAATATAATGATTCCCAGTCATATTCGATTGGGATAGAGATAGAGATGGCGAGAGAAGGGGAGTAGGGGAGGATATTTCTACCACCCAATATTGAGCAAATATCCAATGAATAATGCTGATGGATATTACATAATAGGATTAGAACAAGGTATGATCTTGTTCTTCGAGAAGGGGATATGGCGGAATTGGTAGACGCTACGGACTTGATCGAATTGAGCCTTGGTATGGAAACCTACCAAGTGATAGCTTCCAAATCCAGGGAACCCTGGGATATTTTGAATGGGTAATCCTGAGCCAAATCCGGTTCATGAAGACAATGTTTCTTCTCCTAAGATAGGAAGGGGATAGGTGCAGAGACTCAATGGAAGCTATTCTAACGAATGAATCTCATTTGGTCCAATACTGTAGTTATAGAACGCTCTATTTACACCTCAAAAGTGGAGAGATATTTTATATAACATCAGACAAAACTGGACTGGCGATCAGAACTTGAATCGTTCCAAGCATTTTATTCATAAGATAGATGCCAGATTCGAGTTGAAGTACTGATTTGACATTAAGTAATCCAATTATGAACTTATCTACTCTAGATGGAAAATTGAATCAGTTTTTGGAATAAATGGTTGGACGAGGATAAAGATAGAGTCCAATTCTACATGTCAATGTCAACAACAATGCAAATTGCAGTAGGAGGAAAATCCGTTGGCTTTATAGACCGTGAGGGTTCAAGTCCCTCTATCCCCACCCAAGTTCGTTCCCGAACGGACTGATCTATTTTCTCCAATTCCATTGGTTCAAATCCATTCTAATTTCTTCTCTTAGAGAAGAAATTAGAACATGAATCTTTTCATCCATCTTCTCTTAGAGAAGAAATTAGAACATGAATCTTTTCATCCATCTTATGACAAGTTGAGTTGATCCGTTAATCAGTTGATCATATGATCAATTCATTTTGTGATATATGATCTACATAGATTAGATCGTTTGAAATTATTCAATTGCAGTCCATTTTTTCTCATATTAGTGACTTCCAGATCGAAAATAATAAAGATCATTGTAAAAACTGGGAAAAATACTTTTTCCTTATTTTTAGTTGACATAAGTTAAGAACCTGTACCAGGATGATCCACAGGGAAGAGCCGGGATAGCTCAGTTGGTAGAGCAGAGGACTGAAAATCCTCGTGCCACCAGTTCAAATCTGGTTCCTGGCAAGATGTCAATATCAATGTCTCCATATCCATCCATCTATTCTATCTAGACATATCCGTATGTATATGTACATACGGAGACACCCCGATCAAAATAGATAGATGAATAAATCTGTTCTCCCCCTCTTCTTTGCTCATATTGTCCCTCCCTGTCCGTTCCAATTGAATCCCGATACTCTGTACATATAAAAAAGTAGGATCGAGAACTCAGAGGACAAGATTTGACGGTGGGACTAAGAATTCGGCTCCGATACTAGTCGGAATCTATTCATCCTATTCCATCCGAATCAAAATGGGATATATTATCCCAACGATAGATCTATAATTCCAGAGTTGAAGTAGATCCAAATGTTGCAAAGGGTATCTCGAAAGTAGATTCGAATTGAGGTTCAGAAGATTGATGTAATAACTTTTGATCATAGTTTCTAGTATGAATACTGGATCCAATATGATGATCCCTATGATTTATAGGGAAATATTTTATTCTTTCCTTGTTGGAGTTCGGGCCTCATATATCCATCGAACTAACTTTTCTTTCACGAAGTTTCGTTATAGCATCTATAATAACCTCTGGTTCGGTTGGGCAATCTGGCGAATAGACATCCACAGGAATTAACTTATCTACTTCGTGAACGGTACTATAAGAATCTGTACCAAACATTTCTATGTGATAGTACATGCTCCCAGGGCAACTACAGATTTTGGTTCCGGCATTTGTTCGTATAATCAATCTCACTACAGAAGGAGTCTTTTTCATGGTCACAGTCCCCGCTGTTATAATGAGGTCAGCTCGTCCAGGACCAATGGGGTAGTTGAAATACCTGGATTCAAAATTGTTTGATCAAGTAAAGGTAACTCCATAGGATTCATCATTGGCTTTATGCCATTTTGTACTCCCCTCCCCCACTCGGAAACTAAGGAACATTCCAATGTTCCTTTTCGCCACGTATGCACTGAACCAAAGATGAAAATAAGCACGAGAATTGAAGCTCCTATAAATGCAGATATACCCTGTATACTAGAATAATAGCCCATAGAGAAAGGGAGACTGTTCCAACATCAAGAACAACAAGAACTGGAGCGAACATATAATGATCTTAGATCGGATCCAAGTATCTCCCCATTGGTTCGATACTTGATTCGTAACTAGTAGTCCGGTTCTTGAGGGAGCCAAACCTCTGGAAATAAAGGATGCAAGAATAGGTAGGAATGATACTAGATATTAATGAAAATATCCAGCCGTATTATATTCGGGAAATAGGAACATGAATATACTCCTTTGAAATAGATCAAATTCTTCTATTTTTCCGTCAACTTCTTCATCATTCTCCCACCCACCATGAGTGGAAGACCAAAGGACCGAACAATCAATACAATCAATTCTAATTGATTCACATATTATTGTTTGTTTTGTCCATGGCTTATTATCAAAATGAAATGTTATTTGAATGTCTATTGATAATATTTGACATGAATCAAGTATGAGAGAAAGAATGTAAATGGGTCCCGATCCCGAACTAACCCATTTTAGATCTGAGTCTATACTCATATTATAGAATGAGTATGTTGATGATCTTTATCCAGCATCCATGGCTGAATGGTTAAAGCGCCCAACTCATAATTGGCGAACTCGCGGGTTCAATTCCTGCTGGATGCAGGGGAACTGCACATATCCATTATTGATGGAATGGGGGGAAGAAGTATGAAGAATAACAACAAAAAATTGAAGCATACCAAGCCTTTCATTTTATTGAAAGGCTTGGTATGCTTCAATTAAGCAATACACGATAACAATCCATCAGAGTATTATCCGCCTATTGAAATAGATTCAACAGCGGCTAGATCCAGAGGAAAGTTGTGAGCATTACGTTCGTGCATAACTTCCATACCTAAGATATAATATATCTGTATCATTAAATTTGTATATGATCCGATATAATAATAGCTACAGGCTTTACGAGAAAAGGAATAAAAAATAGAAAAAAAAAAAAAAAAGAAAGGAGGGATAAAAATTTATGGATGAAGTGAAATATCCAGTACTTACGGAAAAAAGTATTCGTCTATTGGAAAGGAACCAATATACTTTTAACGTCGATTTGCAATCAAACAAAACAAAGATTAAAAATTGGATTGAAAATTTCTTCGATGTTAAAGTAATAGCTATGAACAGCTATCGCCTCCCTGAAAAAGGAGGAAAGAGAGGGTCAATGATAGTACATCCAATACGTTGTAAACGTATGATTATTACACTTAGAACCGGCGATTCTATTCCACTCTTTTCAGAACAATAAGATTTCAAAATTGAAACTAAATGGCCATCCGTTCATATAGAATTTTAACTCCGGATACACACAATAGATCTGTATCAGGTTTCGATGGAAGAGTGCAGTTGGACCCGCAGAAGAAATTGACCTCTGGACAACATCATTGTGGGAAAGGTCGTAATGCAAGAGGAATTATTACCGCAAGACACAGGGGAGGGGGTCACAAGCGTCTGTATCGTCAAATTGATTTTCGACGGGATAAGGAACACATATCAGGAGAAATTGTAACCATAGAATACGACCCTAATAGAAGTGCATACATTTGCAAGGTGCATTACAAGAATGGCGATAAGATGTATATTCTGCATCCCAGAGGGGTCATGATTGGAGATACTATTCTTTCTGGTCCAAAAGCTCCTATATCAATAGGAAATGTCCTACCTCTGAGTGCGGTTTGAATTATTAATTTACGTGATCGGAAGCAACCGATTGGGTTTACAGCGAAACCCATAAATCTATCACTGATCCAACTAGGACACTTTTACGGGACGAACCCCAAAGGGAAACTGAGGATAAATGACAGCAGGTGATTGGATCCAAAAATTGTTCATATTGGATCATTGGTTCCGAAGATATGATAATATGGAGAGGACCAGATTGTTTGTCCGAAGCATGAACAAAATGGGATAGAGGCACCCTCGAAAAAGACAGGTTACTCACATTTGATCTGATGGTCAGAGGCGGATTCGGAGCTGGACAGTGGTAGTAATTCCCAAAAGAAAAAAAGATGGGGAGAGGAAAAAAGTAAAAAGAGAGAGAAGAGAAAAAGATGTTTAATATGCCTCCTACGTTATCCATAAAATACAAAAGTATTAGCGTAATTTGATAAAGTCATTCATTCTGAATGCTACATAAAGAATATAAGCCAGATGATGGAATAGAGAGACCTAGGATGTAGAGAATCGGGACATAGAGAATACAATAGATGTTCCTTCTCATCTCGATTCTATTTATTTAATATATGTGAATATCATATACATCCAGAAAGCTGTATGCCCTGAGAGAGGCTTGTACAGTTTGGGAAGGGATTTTTATTCATCGGAATAAGAGTCTACTTCAACCAATATGCCCTTAGGCACGGCTATACATAACATAGAAATAACACTTGGAAAGGGTGGACAATTAGCTAGAGCGGCAGGTGCTGTAGCAGAACTGATCGCAAAAGAAGATCGATCGGCCACATTAAGATTACCGTCTGGAGAAGTTCGTTTAATATCTGAGAACTGCTCAGCCACAATTGGACAAGTGGGTAATATCACTGCGAACAATAGAAGTTTCGGTAAAGCCGGAGCTAAACGTTGGTTGGGTAAGCGTTCTGAGGTAAGAGGAGTAGCTATGAACCCTGTAGACCATCCTCATGGAGGTGGGGAAGGAAGAACCCCAATTGGCAGGAAAAAACCTGTGACCCCCTGGGGCTATAGTGCACTTGGAAAGAAAAGTCGGAAGAGGAATAGATACAGTGATGCTTCAATCCTTCGTCGACGTGAGTAAGAATGGTTGGATATCCATAAAAAAAAAAAAAAAGGAAAGAAAGGTAATTGATCATGGCGCGTTCACTGAAAAAAAATCCTTTTGTGGCTAATCATTTATTGAGGAAAATTAAAAATCTAAACATAAAAAAAGAAAAGAAGATAATAGTTACTTGGTCCCGGGCATCTGTCATTGTACCCGCAATGATCGGTCATACAATTGCTGTTCATAATGGGAGGGAACATTTACCCATTTATGTAACAGATCGTATGGTAGACCACAAATTGGGGGAATTTGCACCTACTCTACTTTTTCAGGGACATGCAAGAAACGATAAGAAATCTCGTCGTTAATTGAGAGAGACTTGTCATTCATTGGGGAGGATGGAGTCAATGGGAAATAATAGTCCAGGTCCAGAGATACGAGCTTTGGCGAGAAATATACGTATGTCCGCTCATAAAGCGCGTAGAGTAATTAATCAAATTCGTGGTCGTTCATATGGACAAGCACTTATGATATTGGAACTGATGCCTTATGGGGCCTGTTATCCCATATCACAATTAATTCATTCTGCGGCGGCAAATGCAAATCACAATATGGGTTTGAACAAAGCCAATTTACTCGTTGGTAGAGTCGAAGTGAATGAGGGTGCTGTTTTGAAAAGGATTCAACCTAGAGCTCAGGGACGCGGTTATCCAATACAAAAACCCACTTGTCATATAACTATTGTATCGGAGGAAATATCCAGATCGAATGATCCGATTATGTCAATAGAATCCCGAAAAAAAGGATATGTATGGCGCAGAAAATAAATCCACTTGGTTTTAGACTTGGTGTAACCCAAAATGATCGTTCCCATTGGTTCGCACAACAAAGGAATTATTCCAAAGATCTCCGAGAAGATCAAAAAATACGTACTTGCATTGAAAACTATGTACGAACACATATAAAGAGCTCCTCGAATTATGGAGGAATTGCACGTGTAGAGATTCGCAGAAAGATCGACTTGATTCAGGTCAAAATCTATATTGGATTTCCCAACTTGTTGTTAATAGAAGGTAGGGGTCAAGGAATTGAAAAATTAAGAAACGATGTACTAAATATGCTCGATTCTGCGGACCGAAAACTTCACATTGCTATAGAAAAAGTTGCGAAACCCTATAGAAAACCTAATATTCTTGCGGAGTATATTGCCCTACAGCTAGAGAAGAGAGTTCCATTCAGAAAAACAATGAAGAAAGCTATTGAACTGGCTGAACGGGAAGAGGTAGAAGGTATTCAGATCCAAATTGCAGGACGTCTCGACGGAAAGGAAATTGCCCGGGTCGAATGGGACAGGGGAGGTAGGGTTCCCCTACAGACAATTCGGGCTAGGATTGATTATTGTTATTATCCGGTTCAAACCATCTATGGAGTTTTAGGGATCAAAATTTGGATTTTGGAAGAGTAGGAATAATTGGTCTTTTTTTTCTCCAATCTGCCCAATCATGGATCATCAATTCTATCAGATCGAATAGAAATTAGATTTACCATTTTGGAACCATGCTATGCTTAGTGTGCGACTCGTTGGAATCGAGCTTTTCATTCTTTTCCGGAGTTATGGAGAACTCGAAATAAGAACGTATTGGTCTCTATAAAAAAACTAGAGACTAACTCATTGCTTCATATTGCCAAGATCCAATAACTATGGGTAGATACTATCACCTCGTAAATACTTTTTTCCGCGAGAGAAAAATGATATTTTGATCTCTCGTGAAGCGAGAAAGGTGTTTGGTAATGCGGAAAAAGAAGAAAAAGGAGAAATCTTCTCCCAATATTGTATGGTTCATTAACTACCCTCCGAAAAGCAGTGTGATAAAGCATAAGAATCATCCTGATTCATTCAAGCAAGATTGAAGGAATTCAGTTTATGAAGGAGAAAGAGCTTCGGGTCGATGGAAACTAAGGAAATTGATTCCGTAACAGATGAAAATAAAGCTCCATTGCGGAGGGAAGACCTGGGCATTTAGATAGAAGCTATGGAACGATGGAACCTATGACTGCATAAGATCATATAGGAATCTTAATCATTCATTGGATAGGATGGCGAAATAAACCAAAAATCAATTAAGCTCATTGGAGTCTATAGGCCCCATGGAGCAAATATTGGAAGAGTCAATATTCGCCTGTGAAATTATTTATTAAGGCATTGGATGGAAATATAAGAGTTATTCGTCCTGTAAATTAGATTCTATATACAATATGTGTAATGCGTAGATATAGACTCATTTATATATAACTAATAACTATTGATTGTCCAATTTGACATAGATTATTCACGAGGAGCCGGATGAGAAGAAACTTTCATGTCCGGTTCTGAATTAGAGATGGGATCAAAATACTATTAACCATCGACTATAACCCAAAAAGAACAAAATTTCGTAAACAACATAGGGGAAGAATGAAGGGAGTATCTTACCGCGGCAATCGCATTTGTTTCGGTAGATTCGCTCTTCAAGCACTTGAACCCGCTTGGATCACATCTGGGCAGATAGAAGCCGGACGAAGAACGATTACTCGTTATGCCCGTCGTGGTGGAAAAATATGGGTACGTATATTTCCCGACAAACCTATTACAATGAGACCTGCAGAAACACGTATGGGTTCCGGGAAAGGATCTCCCGAATATTGGGTATCTGTCATCAAACCAGGTCGAATACTTTATGAAATGGGCGGAGTATCCGAAACCGTCGCTAGAGCAGCTGCTAGAATAGCTGCATACAAAATGCCTATACGTACCCAATTTGTTACTACTTAACCCATACAGAATCAAAGATTTCTTTCTGGTGGAAGAAGATTACTAGTTCGTAAGAACTCTTCCTTTTTTTTTTCATGTTATCTGCCGAGATAACAAATCTTTTGGAGGAAAAATGATTCAGTCTCAAACTTATTTGAATATAGCGGATAACAGTGGAGCCCGAAAAATAATGTGTATTCGAGTTCTAGGAGCAAGTAATCGTAAATGCGCTCATATAGGTGATGTTATAATTGCTATAATTAAAGAAGCAGTACCTAACATGCCCCTGGAAAAATCGGAAGTAGTTAGAGCCGTAGTTATACGCACCTGTAAAGAATTTGAACGTGACAATGGAATGATGATACGATCTGATGACAATGCAGCCGTTGTCATTGATCAGGAAGGAAATCCAAAAGGAACTCGAGTTTTTGGTCCGGTTGCTCAGGAATTGAGACAATTGAATTTCACTAAAATAGTTTCATTGGCTCCCGAAGTCTTATAAGTACTGATAGATCTTGTAGGAATCTTTGACTTAAAGTTAATCAAATGATACATGACATGGATCAATTCATTGCACCTCAGGCATATTCCTCAAAGAAGATCGAACATGCCTTTTATATCGAGACCAGGAATTCCTAAGAATTCGTTCGTCATGGGTAACGATACTATTGCCAATCTAATTACTTCTATAAGAAACGCTGACATGGTAGAAAAAGGAACGGTTCGAGTAACAGCTACTAATATTACCAAGAACATTGGAAGGATCCTTTTACGAGAAGGTTTTATAGAAGATGTTAGGGAGCATCAGGAAGGCCAAAAATCTTTTTTGATATCGACTTCAAAATATCGGAGAAGGAAGAAAAGGACATATATGACCACGTCAAAGCGTACCAGCAAACCTGGTTTGAGAATTTATTCTAATTATCGAGAAATTCCAAAAGTTCTAGGTGGAATGGGGATCGTAATTCTTTCTACTTCCCAAGGAATTTTGACGGATCGAGAAGCTCGACAGAAAAAAATTGGAGGAGAAATTTTATGTTATGTATGGTAATTGATCCAAATGTTGTCCAAAAATATGGATTCTGTAAGATATCCCCATAGTATGAAAAGTCGGAGCAAATCGAGACACCATTCATCTTCATCCAAGCACGTTAGTCAAGTTTTTGAATTAAAAGAGGAGGAGATTCGATGAAGAAACAGAATCTGATCCATGCGGAAGGTTTGGTTACTGAATCACTCCCCAACGGTATGTTTCGAGTTCTGACAGATAATGGATGTCAGATTTTGACTCATATTTCGGGTAGGATTCGACGTAATTCCGTACGAATACTACCAGGAGATAGGGTCAAGGTCGAATTAAGTGCTTATGATTTAACCAAAGGACGTATAATATATAGACTTAGCAACAAATCTTAAAACGATTGAATCACCTTTTGAACATCTGATAGGGATCGAGAATCATAGATGAAACAGACTCTCTGTCTCAGGAAACAAAATGTAATATGAGCAAATTGGAGGGTCACAAACATGAAAATTCGTGCTTCTATTCGTAGAATTTGTGGAAAATGTCGACCAATTCGTAGACGGAAACGAGTTATGATAATTTGTTCTAATCCGAGACATAAGCAAAAACAGGGGTAATCCTCTTCTATATAAATGAATGCATCTAGTGGTAAAACTGAACTCATAATTATTAATATGTCAAAAACTATAAAAAGAATTGGTTCACGTAGGAATGAACATCGAGTACTCAAAGGAGTTATTTACGTTCAAGCAAGTTTTAACAATACCATTGTGACTGCTACAGATGGACGGGGACAAGTTATTTCTTGGTCTTCTGCTGGTGCCTGTGGATTCAAAGGTACAAGGAGAGGTACACCATTTGCTGCCCAGACTGCAGCAGAAAATGTTATTCGCACATTAATGGATCGGGGTATAGGACGAGTAGAAGTTATGATAAGTGGCCCTGGTCGAGGGAGAGATACAGCATTACGAACCATTCGTAGAAGTGGCATACTATTAAGTTTTGTACGTGACGTAACCCCTATGCCACATAATGGATGTAGACCTCCCAAAAAGAGACGTGTTTAAGAATTGAATGAATTTCAAGAGAAAGAAATGATTTAATGATCTGATCAAATATTCTTGGTATGATTCGAGATAAAATCTCAGTCTCTATTCAGACACTACGATGGAAATGCATCGAATCCAGAGCATACAGTAAGCGTCTTCATTATGGCCGTTTTGCCCTATCCCCGCTCCGCAAAGGTCGAGCCGATACAATAGGCATCGCAATGCGAAGAGCTTTACTTGGAGAAGTAGAAGGAACATGTATCACACGTGTGAAATTAGAGAACATAAAACATGAATATTCTGCGATAATAGGTATTGAAGAATCAGTACATGACATTTTGATGAATCTAAAAGAAATTGTACTTAGAAGTGACTCGTACGGAATCCGAGAAGCTTCTATTTATATTGTTGGACCCAGAAATGTAACTGCTCAAGATATCATATTACCACCTTCTGTGAAAATAATTGATACTACACAACATATAGCTAGACTTACTAAATCAATTACTTCTGATATCAGATTACAAATTGAAAAAAATCGCGGATATATTATACATAGTTCAAATAATTATCAGGACGGAATTTTCCCTATAGATGCTGTTTTTATGCCTGTTCGCGATGCGAATTATAGTATTCATTCCTATGGGAGCGGAAATGAAATACAAGAAGTCCTTTTCCTGGAAATATGGACGAATGGGGGGTTAACTCCTAGGGAGGCACTTTACGAAGCTTCTCGAAATTTGATCGACTTATTTATTCCCTTCCTGCATGGAGAGGAACAGAACATCGATGGAATGAACAATAAAAAAGGGTCTAATATGCTTCCCTTCCCCCTTTCGCACGTATTGACTGATACGGGGGAAACGAAAGAAAAAATTGCATTTAAACATATTTTCATTGACCAATTAGAGTTACCCCCCAAAACCTATAACTCCCTCAGAAGAGCCAATATCCATACATTATTGGACCTCTTAAATTACAGTCGAGAAGATCTAATGAAAATTGAACACCTCGAGAAGGAATCTGTCGAACAGGTATTGGAAGTTCTACGAAAACGTTTTGCAATTGATCCACCCAGGAATTAGTTTCGGGTTCATAAAATGGTTGGTTTCATTTAATCTCTTCATTCATTTCCTTTCCCCAAGTTCTTTTGGAGAGTCATGAGAATTATTTCGAATCTTTTACATATCTCTTCTCTTTTCGTGGAATATTCGAAAGAAATCTCTGACAAGATGGGTATATCTAGGGAGATATAATTTGTCTTAAAGCAACTACTCCCTAGATATATGAAAAAAAAAAATTTGAAATATTTTTATATTTGACAGTTGGATCAAATTGGATTGGAAAAGACCTAAAGTTAAAGATTCATCAATAGGCAATGCTGCCCCAATACCTAACCAAAGAGCTACTGCAGTACCGATCAAGGATACTGTTGTAGCTACTGGACGACGAAATGGATTCTGAAATTGATTCACATTCTCTAGAAAAGGCACCGTCAATGATCCCGCGGGTACTGAGGCCATTAAAAGGACACCTAATAATTTGTTAGGTACTGTACGAAGTATTTGGAATACAGGGAAAAGATACCATTCGGGCAATATCTCCAAAGGAGTTGCAAATGGATTTGCTGGTTCACCAATCATTGATGGTTCTAGAACCGCTAAACCTATTGTACATGCAATAGTACCTAAAATTACTACTGGAAAAATATATGAAAGATCATTGGGCCAAGCGGGCTCTCCATAATAATTATGTCCCATACCTTTAGCTAATTTAGCCCTTAATACAGGATCATTTAGGTCAGGTTTCTTTGTTATTGGGATAAGTAGATCTTTATGGATCTATCCCCCGAAAGAACCGGACATGCCAATTTTTATCATCCGGCTCGAACAATAACTGGAGGAAGTATATATCACTTCTTTTTCCCGTGATGGAAGACGAATTGGAAGAATAGGAACTAATAATGTCTATGATCATCCATCATTGGTCATTTTATTATTCCAGTTAAATGCTCATTACCCAAGTAAGCTCACAAATTCGATCATGATCGATATGCCTTTTGGACCATCTTAGTCCTTGTAATTTGTGTTTATCATCACGAATAGACCTCAAAAGTTTTTTAGCATACAAGGTATTGACTTGTTATTGATCCGGCCTCTCTCCTTCCTTAGATCCCTTCTTTCACTCCAATAGTTTTCCCATCGAAATGGATGCAAGGGAAATGGATGCATTTTCACACTATGAATAAGTAAAGTCATATGGTCCAATTATTGAATATATGAAAATATTGCCCCATTGTCCGGATCTCGCGGAGCCCTTCCTGATTCGGATTCGATCATAGAAAGAATTCTCTTGGAACGTAACAAACTGACCAATGCCTTTCCACCCAGGTGCTAAACTTCCTATTTCTGATAAGGAAATTGGGACAGAGACACATTTGATAAGAAATCTTTATGTGGTAGATCGGATAAAGTATCTGCATGGCCTAATCAATAGTTCAAGTCACACACTCCCATAATCCATCTTCTCCGTCTGAGAATCTACTCCAATTATTTGTTTGTATTGGATGAATAATACTCCAAAATCGAAAGGAGAAATCCGAGGACCATATTTTCTATTTTCTATGGATATTTCCATTTTTGAATAAGAAATATTCCTGGCGATGATATATTACCGTCGTTACTCGGGACAAGAAGTTATGAATAGTTATTTTCAATCTATCTTTCCTCTCTATAAAGGACCTGAAATACCCTGCTTACGGATCATTAAAAAGTGCATTGGCATAAATACAGCAGTAAGAAGGGGTAATATGAAAGTGTGTAAACTATAAAAACGAGTCAAGGTAGATTGACCCACACTAACACTTCCACGTAATAATTCTACCAAAGGAGATCCTATTACAGGAATAGCCTCAGGCACACCAGTCACAATTTTCACTGCCCAATAACCAATTTGATCCCAGGGCAAAGAATAACCAGTTACACCGAAAGATACGGTCAAGACAGCCAAAATTACACCTGTGACCCAAGTTAATTCACGGGGTTTTTTGAATCCACCTGTGAGATAAACACGGAATACGTGCAGGATCATCATTAGAACCATCATACTTGCCGACCATCGATGGATTGATCGGATTAACCAACCAAAGTTCACTTCGGTCATTAGGTATTGAACAGAGGCAAAAGCTTCTGTAACGGTCGGACGATAGTAAAAAGTCATAGCAAAACCAGTAGCTACTTGTACTAAAAAACAGGTAAGTGTGATCCCCCCTAGACAATAAAATATATTGACATGAGGAGGAACATATTTACTGGTGATATCATCCGCAATCGCCTGAATCTCGAGACGCTCTTCGAACCGATCGTATACTTTATTGAGATAGGTAAACTGAAATTCCCCCTCTGAAAACCGTACATGATAATTTCCCTTCATACGGCTTGAACAAGAACACGCAAATGCTTTTGAACACAAATATATAAATTGGGGAAAATATTGAGATACTTTATGGTTCGTTGCCTGACCGGCTGGAGAAATGAAGATGATTCGAAACAATCCAGCATTTCTATTAGAAGACTCTATAGTGCCAAAATTTAAAATAGTGCCAAAATTTCAAGTCGGCTCATCCCCATGATAAATCACTATAGGCCCTTTGAACAATCTTTTACCCTATTCGTGTGATATCAGTTCCCTAGAAAAGAACTAATATAGACGATTTATAGGAATTATCTTGTCGAGATCTCAATAGATGAATCAATCCAAACCTCAGATTTCAATTATACCCCGATGATTTTCTCAAAAGGTTCTCTGGGTAATAACCTTTTCATTTTTGCCCATTCGACGAAATAAAATATGCTAACTAAGAGAAATAAGATACTATATAATTCTTTGGTCATAATCAGCATAATTATGAGAGGGGATAGATCCTTCGATTTATTATAGGAAATACCTCTTTCAAATTCTTTATTGGAAGTCTGGTGACGAGGAAATGATAGGTACAAACCATAGTTCAGATCTTCCTGGAACATATCTATGATAGACCTCGTGCTCTAGAGATTCAATATTCTAGAAATGAAATATCCAACGAGGTAGGACCATCTTTATGAAGATAACAGATCGGTCTTCTGTACTATAAATATGGATCTATTTCAACAAGTCGCACACCCATATTCCAAAAATCCTTAGAGAAAAGTAATTACACGATCAAACTAGTGGAACAAGATAAGCTAAAAACTAAAAGCCACTATTTGGTCTGGGTTTGAATCCCTTAGTTCTTTTTTTTTTTTTTTCTTCAAGAGCTCACCAGGCTAATTTTGGAGTTCCTCTAGTCCCAACTAACCGGAATCCCATCCAATAAAACGGAAGAATTATAAATCTCCAAGATAATAGATAGGAATACTGCAAATAGAGCCATTGTAAAACCCATAAGAGCAGTAGTTCCCCATCCAGGAGCTACTTTACCATATTCTGAATTAAGCGGTTTTAAGGACGTTCCTACACGGGTTTCTCTTGGCGTGATTTTGGAAGTATCATCAATGGTCTGTGTAGCCATAGAAACTATTGTATTGGTTAAGATCTGTTAACTTTGTTATTATATGGTAAACATACCATGATATTGGGATCACCTAATAATGGAAACTGCAACCTTAGTCACCATTTCCATATCTTGTTTACTTGTAAGCTTTACTGGTTATGCCCTATACACCGCCTTTGGGCAACCCTCTAAACAACTTAGGGATCCTTTTGAGGATCACGAGGACTAATTGAAAGAATGACCTTCCCCTATAGGGAAGGTCATTCTTTCTTTGATGGGAGAGAAAGAATGAAGATTTGGAGAAGCAAAATTATTTCCCCCCTTTAGTCGGAACTTTGGGTGGTTCTCGGAAGAAAATAGCGAAAAAAATTATCCCTAGGGTCGATACCAACAGGAATGTATAAACCAATGCTTCCATAGATTTGATCGTAATTTACAATTATGGAGATAGCTTTCGTACTAATATTGATTAGAGAAGAGATAGGAGCAATATCATACCACTTGTCTTTTAGTAGTTGGATCTCCCAGTTTTTGGAATGCTCCAAATTCTATTCGAGAATCCAGATCCGGGTCGATACCAGCAAAAACATCTCTGAATAAGGTCCTAGCACCATGCCAAATGTGTCCAGAAAAGAAAAGGAGAGCAAATGTAGCATGTCCGAAAGTAAACCAACCCCTTGGACTACTACGAAAAACACCATCGGATTTTAGAGTAGCACGATCTAATTCAAAAATTTCACCTAATTGAGCACGTCTAGCATATTTTTTCACTATAGCAGGATCACCAAAACTGACCCTGTCAAGTCCACCACCATAGAACTCAACAGTTACACCTACTTGTTCAACACTATACTTTGATTCTGCCCTCCTAAAAGGAACATCGGCTTTCACAATTCCTTCTTTGTCCACCAGAACTACTGGAAATGTTTCGAAAAAGGTAGGCATACGACGTACAAAAAGCTCATTTCCCTCCTTATCTTTGAAGATAGGGTGTCCTAACCAACCAACAGCTATTCCATCTCCATTGTCCATTGCACCTGCTCTGAATAACCCCCCCTTAGCTGGATTATTACCAATGTAATCATAAAAAGCGAGTTTCTCGGGAATTTTGGACCAAGCTTCTGATAGGCTCAAATTTTCGGCCAGACCGGCACGAACCCGTCGATCTATTTCTTGTTGGAAGTACCCCTGATCCCACTGGTAACGAGTGGGACCAAATAATTCGACCGGAGTAGTTGCGGAGCCATACCACATGGTCCCAGCAACAATGAAAGCTGCAAAAAACACAGCAGCAATACTGCTGGATAGGACCGTTTCAATATTCCCCATGCGTAATCCTACGTATAAACGTTGGGGAGGACGAACACTGAGATGGAATAGACCTGCTAATATACCCAAAATACCCGCTGCTATATGATGAGAAGCTATTCCTCCCGGAACAAAAGGATCAAAACCTTCAGCTCCCCATGCTGGATCCACTGGTTGTATTTTTCCAGTTAGTCCATAAGGATCAGACACCCATATCCCAGGACCATACAAACCCGTTACATGAAATGCTCCAAATCCGAAACAAGCTACTCCTGAGAGGAATAAATGAATTCCAAATACTTTTGGCAAATCTAAACAAAGTTTTCCCGTACGTTCATCATAGAATATTTCCAGATCCCAATATACCCAATGCCAAATAGCTGCCAAAAACATCAGGCCAGAAAACATGATATGTGCCCCGGCCACACCTTCATAACTCCAAATACCGGGATTAATTACAGTTTCTCCGGTGATGTTCCATCCACTCCATGAATCCTTTATTCCCAAACGAGTCATAAAGGGTATAACGAACATACCTTGTCTCCACATTGGATCAAGAACAGGATCGGATGGATCAAAAACTGCTAATTCATACAGAGTCATTGAACCGGCCCAACCAGCAACTAGAGCTGTATGCATTATATGTACAGAAATTAACCGGCCAGGATCATTCAATACGACGGTATGAACGCGATACCAAGGCAAACCCATGCAAACACCCCTTTATCGGAAAAAGTAGACACTATGTAACTTTCTCACATTGGATTGGAAGAGATCATGTTATCGAGCTAGACCCGGATCATCTCGAAAGTGAACATCTATTCACAACATCTATTCACTTGGACATTGCTAATGATGGAACAGGTTTGAAACAATTTTGTTCATACATAATTGCAGGTAGAGACAAAGATATTTTATCGTTTGTATGTACCAATACACAATGTAGGGATTGGTCCCATTTATATTGATAAAAAAAAAAAAAGAGGAAACGATATCTTCTCATCCTTCCATTCGTCCATGAACGATACCTTTGCAATTTATGGACCAGGTGATATATAATTTTTGATTAAAAATAGAATTTTTCTACTAAAGAGCGAAGCTATTACTGTTTATGGAACAGGAATACTTTACGGCGGAAAAAATAAAATACTGAGCATAGTTAAAATGCTCAGTCAAAATGAGAACTTTATCATTTTGTGTTATGCAATGAAAAAAAGTATAACTTCTGTTTTGACCTTTTTGGCCATTTTTATCCTTCTTCAAAGGGTCAAAATAGGAAGTCAGTCTCTAGGTTAATGGGTCTTTTCCGTTCCGTAGAAAGATTCGGGGTTATTCGTTTTCAGGACCAATAGTGTACGAACGGAGAGAGAGGGATTCGAACCCTCGGTACGGATGATCCGTACTACGGATTAGCAATCCGCCGCTTTGGTCCGCTCAGCCATCTCTCCAAGATGGAAGAGTTCATGTGTAACAAAATGAATGGTGGAGTAAAGGTGTATACCATAGTATGTACGGATTGTATCGGCAATATAATGAATATTGCAATTATTCAGTTGGATAAAGAACAATCTAGTCAATTGTATTGCTCATTTCGTTCAAAATAGTTATTTCTTTTCCTCTCTTTTTTCTGACCTGCTTGGCCTGGCCGATGGCCAGGCCAAGCAGGTCAGAAAAATTATTCATACAGTGCTTGACCTAATTTGAGAGCTAGAATACTTGCTGTAAAGGCAAGAAAAAAAGCTATCAAAAATTGAACCTCTATAACCTCATCTCTACATAGCACAGCTAACAATTCAGTTAAGTAAGCCAAGTTTGTTTTCTTATCCATTCTTACCATCATCATCTCTTCATTCCCTCCCCAATCAGTTTGAATAAATGCGTTAGATGGATTAGTCCATTTATCCCTCTCCAGTATAAAATTTTATTATCTAGATATTGAAGGGTTCTCTATCTAAAGATATTAGATTATTGTAAAGATATTAGTTGCTCAAGGCCATAATAGGTTCCTGATCGAACCTACACAAATGGGTAGGAGTCCGAAGAAGACAAAATAGAAGAAAAGTGATTGATACCGACAACATTTTATTCATACATCCAGTCGATGGAGGGTGAAAGAAAACCAAATGGATCTAGAAGTTATTGCGCAACTCACTGTTCTGACTCTGATGGTTGTATCTGGCCCTTTAGTAATAGATAGAGATTTGGATGTATCAGAGATCCATGTCAAATATCCTTTAACTATTGAATAATGTAACAAATCAAACCCACCTGTATCACTAAACTATACATGCCATAATACCATTGACAGATATTTTGTCACCTCTTTCCTTCCACATTTGAATCCAAATTTTGGAATTCCTTAGATCTTCCTCTTCCAGGAAGAAAAAAAGCCATAAACTGGAATGGATCCATATTATTAGCTCTCAATCTTGGTTGATCTCTTATAGTAATCACATCTTGAGGTTTGCAAGGGTAACTTGGTATATCTACCATATGGTCATTAACCCGGATATGTCCATGATTCACTAATTGTCTAGCTCCAGGAATGGTGGGAGCCATACCCAATCGAAAAATAATATTATCCAAACGCTATTTTACCATAGTTTCCATGTATAGTCATTCTTTTACCATAGTAGACTCATTATAGGTTACTAATCGAACCTACGCCAATGGCCAGTATAGTCATTCTTTTACCATAGTAGACTCATTATAGGTTACTAATCGAACCTACGCCAATGGCCAGTATAGTCATTCTTTTACCATAGTAGACTCATTATAGGTTACTAATCAAACCTACACCAATGGGTAGTCTTCGTATCAGCTCAGCCCGTAGTTTCCAGTATAGCCATCCTTCTACCATAGTAGACTCATTATATATGATGCATAATATAAATTATGAGGGGCCCCTTTAACTCAGCGGTAGAGTAACGCCATGGTAAGGCGTAAGTCATCGGTTCAAGTCCGATAAAGGGCTCATTTTTCCCACAAAGAAAGATCGATGACTAACTCCCAACTCTCGAACAAGTTGTTCGGTCGTGGACCTCTATCAAATATGTGACAACGAATCGGATCCAGCCCGATTTTTTTTATCTTCTTTTATGGGCGAACGACGGGAATTGAACCCGCGTGTGGTGGATTCACAATCCACTGCCTTGGTCCACTTGGCTACGTCCGCCCCGGAAAAACAAGCCAATTTATCTATCTACAGTAATTTCTCAGCGGTAGAGTAACGCCATGGTAAGGCGTAAGTCATCGGTTCAAGTCCGATAAAGGGCTCATTTTTCCCACAAAGAAAGATCGATGACTAACTCCCAACTCTCGAACAAGTTGTTCGGTCGTGGACCTCTATCAAATATGTGATAGAGATGAAGTATTTCGTATTTCTCCCGGAGAAATATCCCGATCCCATCTTCCCTCCGTTCTTTTGAACGTGAAAGAAGAATATTTCTTCTTTCGTATCAATCCTTTGTCCATTAACCCACGGGCGATAATTATTGTTTTTCCTATTATACTTTGGTAACACAGTTTTGCAGATTGGTTCGGTAGATCCCACGTTATTCGAGTTGTAACGAACGGGCCATAACCATTAACATGGTTCGGTGTAAATTGAATTTATAGAGATCTATTTGTAACGGGGCAGAAGGCAGCTTCTTTTGGGTTGCAGTCCACATAATTTCTGGACAAGGGGTGATTTAATCGGAGGTTCGTTTTTTCAAATGATCAAGGTTGCAACTGTGTCGACAAGTTTGACCCTATCCTCTTGTCACATATTCATATTTGATGAATCTAGACCATTTTAACTTGTATCCTTCCTTCTTGTATTAAGAAGGTATAGGGTTTTCCAATCTGGAAAATTTTGTTATCTTACATGCACGGTTAGGATACAATAAGTTCTTTGTTATATTATTATGCAGGTTATGGGACAAATATATAAATTTCAAGGCTCATATACCAACAGAGATAGTGAACATTTGATGAATCAAATATAATTATGTTTGTTGTCTTTCAGTTAATTCGTTTGAAAGTTTCATACAGGTCAAGCGGAATAGGATTGGTAGGCGTCAATAGATCCATGGAACGTATCAAATATTTTACGTATAAGTTCATTATGAGATGAGACCGCTCACCTCATGAATGGTATAAAATCATTTCGAACATGGTTCGGTGTAAATTGAATTTATAGAGATCTATTTGTAACGGGGCAGAAGGCAGCTTCTTTTGGGTTGCAGTCCACATAATTTCTGGACAAGGGGTGATAATTTTTTTCGTCCCAACCCAACAGACTTCTTTATTCTATTGTTTGTTCCAGAACGCATTCCATGAAATATGTGTATTCTATAAAATAGTGGGGTAGATTTAAGCAAACGTTGGTCCAGATGTAGATCTAATATGCATAGCCAGTAGATTGCATGTTTGTGGTATGTTACCAGAACGGAACTAGAGGCAAGGAAGAGTGTTTGTCCCAATATGAAAATATTGGGTCTAAAACACAATGTGATGATATTAGGTGAAGAAAGAGAACGAACCAAAGGTTCGCCTTTAGCTAGGATGGATCAACTCCAGAGAATTTACCTTACCTTTCCAGGTATTCGGAATATCCGTAGTACTTGCCACTTCTATGGTTCAAAAATAGGTTCACTGCACATAACCTATTGTAGAGAATCCTAGTTGATCAAGATCTTCGCCCCGATATTTAGCAAAGGGATAGATACAGCCGGGATTTTCGATTGAACGGAAAAGGATTTTGTTAAACCCCAACGGAATGCGTTGTGTTTGGATGGAGCTAAAAGCCACATGTCCGATCGATACTTTGACTGCACGATGGATTGCTTGGAACATATGATATTCGAGAGAACTCTCGAATTTTTCGAAGAACTAGCAATAAAAATGAAAAAAAAAAAAAAAGAGTTTATAGGTGTGATCATCTGGTATCGGATCAATCTCGATCGATCCAAAATACTAATCTGCCTGCTCTGGTCCAACGTTCCCATCCATCGATCTCGATAAGGACATGAGATTGATATGATCTGAAAGACTTTTCAAGTCCAAGTCATAGGGACTATGAGGGGATATATATATATATAAGTAGTATCACTTAGTGGAATTTATAGGGCTATACGGGCTCGAACCGTAGACCTTCTCGGTAGAACAGATCAAAGTTCTTATTATCAAAATAAATTGAACTGTTCCAAGAACCCAACATGCATTTTATCGCATTGGGCTCTTTCATTAACTGATGGAAAGATCGGTTAGTCTGCCATTCTCCTCTTTCCCGGAAGATACTAATATGGCTCCGTGTGCTCCAAATTATTACCCTTCGGAAGCAATCCCAAAGTTATTCAAAAGGTTTATTTGACGTAGGTCTGCCTTGCTCGGGCATAGATTGACTCAAATAGAGTCTCTTCTATCGCTCCAAAAGTAAAATATGAACTTCATACACCTAAAAGTTCATAGAGCGAAAAGAATCTATTTTGAGGTCCCCGTATTATACTCATTATGCCTGGCATTGAACGGAGCTGGGATTGACCATATCAATTAGATCCGTAATTCGAATCAGATCGAACTTCATCTTTGTCATGCTATTGTTCCCCAGAGAAACAAATGGATAGAGTAAGACTATTTCACATAGAATCTATTTCGTGGATCGGACGAATCGATAAACTCTCCCGAAAACCATTGGCGCACGTGTAAACGAGGTGCTCTACCTTGCTGAGCTATAGCCCTTCCTTGCCAGTCTTGGTGATACACTACTATACTAACCAGATGGATCACTTTCTGTCAAGGTAGATATTTCATGATCCAATACTATGATCTAATACGTTCCAATAAGTTCGATCTGTGCCAGGGACACATACATTGTCTATACATTTAATTCGATTTAGAATCGTTTAGAAATCCAATTCTACCTATGAGAATAAATGACCCACTTAACTCAGTGGTTAGAGTATCGCTTTCATACGGCGAGAGTCATTGGTTCAAATCCAATAGTAGGTAAACTTATTAGATACCATTGAAGACTCGATGGCATCTAATAAGTTTTACTCCACTTGTTTGGATCTAGGCGGAACATTGAATCCATTTTTTCAGATCATTATAGGAAATGTTAATTAGAGTCGGAGGGGCTAGCATTGATAGCCTCTAATAGTGTTCTAGCTCTTTTCAGAGCTACATCAGCCTCAATTACTTGTCTTTTGCCTTCGGCTTGAGCTAAGCAAGCTTTAGCTCTTCGAAAAGTTTCCTGGGCTTTTTGGAGATCGATGTCAACATCTCTCTCTGCATTATTTACCAATATAGTGATTCTATCCTTGTCTATCTTGGCGAAACCGCCCATCAAAGCCATAGTTGACCACTTCCCATTGAGACGTATTTTCATAACTCCTATATCTACAGCTGTCACAAGTGAAACATGATTGGGTAATACGCCCATTTGACCACTATTAGTAGATATAATTATTTCTTGAACTTCTGAATCCCAAATGACTCGATTAGGAGACAGTACACGAAGATTTAGGGTCATGTTATAAATTAATTTTCCATGTTAGAGTTTATAGCCTTCACGGTAGCTTCATCAATATTACCCACCAAATAAAAAGACTGTTCGGTAAGACCATCTAATTCTCCAGAAAGGATCATTTGAAACCCTCTAATTGTTTCCATGAGACCAACATATTTGCCGGGGGAACCTGTGAATACCTCTGCTACGAAAAAGGGTTGTGATAGGAAACGTTCAATTTTTCTTGCTCTTGCCACGATTAAACGATCTTCCTCCGATAATTCATCCAGTCCAGGAATAGCTATAATGTCTTGAAGTTCCTTATAACGTTGTAAAGTTTGCTTAACCCCTTGTGCAGTTTCGTAATGTTCTTCGCCTACGATCCAAGGTTGGAGCATAGTCGATGTTGAATCTAAAGGATCCACTGCTGGATAGATACCCTTCGCAGCTAATCCTCTCGATAGTACGGTAGTAGCATCTAAATGTGCAAATGTCGTAGCAGGAGCAGGGTCGGTCAAGTCGTCAGCAGGTACATAAACTGCTTGAATCGAGGTTATGGATCCCTTTTTTGTGGAAGTAATTCTTTCTTGCAAAGAACCCATTTCCGTACTAAGAGTTGGCTGATAACCCACGGCGGAAGGCATTCTGCCTAATAGGGCGGATACCTCTGATCCCGCTTGGACAAAACGGAAGATGTTATCAATAAATAATAGTACGTCTTGCTCATTGACATCTCGGAAATATTCGGCCATGGTTAGAGCAGTTAAACCGACTCTCATACGAGCTCCTGGTGGTTCATTCATCTGACCATAGACCAGAGCCACTTTTGATTCTGAGATTTTTTGTTCATCAATTACTCCCGACTCTTTCATTTCCATGTAAAGATCATTCCCTTCACGGGTACGCTCTCCTACTCCTCCAAATACAGATACCCCTCCATGAGCCTTAGCAATGTTGTTGATCAACTCCATAATAAGTACTGTTTTACCCACTCCAGCTCCTCCAAATAAACCGATTTTTCCCCCACGGCGGTAAGGAGCTAAAAGATCTACTACTTTAATGCCTGTTTCGAAGATGGATAATTTTGTGTCCAACTCTGTAAAGGCGGGAGCAGTTCTATGAATAGGAGATGTTATGCGAGCATCTACAGGACCCAAATTATCGACAGGTTCTCCAAGAACATTGAAAATTCGTCCGAGAGTAGCTCCACCAACTGGAACACTTAGAGGAGCTCCCGTGTCAATCACTGTCATTCCTCTCGTCAACCCATCTGTAGCACTCATAGCTACAGCTCTAACCTTATGATTTCCTAATAATTGTTGTACCTCACAAGTAACCTGAATTTCCTGACCGGCTGTACCTTGACCCTGAACTTTCAATGAATTGTAAATATTAGGCATATAACCTGGAGAAAAAGAGACATCCAGTACTGGGCCAATGATTTGAGCAATATATCCCACATTTTTTTCTACAAGTGCGGAAACCCCAAGAACAAGAGGATTGGTTCTCATATCATACAAAAATGGAAAGAATTTCCATGAAGAATATATAACAGAAATATTATTTTGCCAATATCATCAAAAAAAAAAAAAAAAAAAAAAAAAAGTTCCATATCGGGTTGATCAGATCAGTCAATAAGAAATGGAAGTGACCACCTTGGTAATATTCTACTTTATTGAAAAGTTTAAATTCATCCATATTTGGAATATGAAGTAGGTAGATGGATATGAATAAGGTTCATGAGGAAGTCTTCGATTTCTCTATAACTAGAACCAAATTCTCCATAACTAAAACCGAAAATACTTCAACATTATGTCCAGATAATCTGTGAAATATGAAACTTGAACCCTATTCATGACCTTTCTCTCATTGATCATTATCTCTTCATACGCACATCTGTATATGTATTTTAATATGGAGAATTCGCATCATTATGGTCAAAGGTCAGTTCGGTTCCTTAATTTCATTCATGAACTAGTTTAACCACTGAAAGGCGCTCGGGTCAATCCACGGAGGAAGAACTTCAAGAGCAAAGATTAGGTTGCGTCATACATAAAGAACATTATACAATGAGAGTGTATCTAGCAAATATTATTGCCCAATAACGGACGACTTTTTGTAGTAGATTTCTGTCAAAATCTATTGTTTACGTTCGATCCATGTCGAGCAGACCTCGTCCTTGCGAGAAATCATTATTAATAAAGGAGGGACTTATGTCGCCAAAAACAGAGACTAAAGCTAGTGTCGGGTTCAAAGCTGGTGTTAAAGATTACAGATTAACTTATTATACTCCTGAATATCAGACCAAAGATACGGATATCTTGGCAGCATTCCGAGTAACTCCTCAACCTGGGGTGCCAGCCGAGGAAGCGGGTGCAGCAGTAGCTGCTGAATCTTCCACCGGTACATGGACCACTGTTTGGACCGATGGACTTACTAGTCTCGATCGTTACAAGGGTCGATGCTATGACATCGAGCCCGTTCCTGGAGAGGAGAATCAATTTATTGCCTATGTAGCTTACCCCTTAGACCTTTTCGAAGAAGGTTCTGTTACTAACCTGTTCACTTCCATTGTAGGTAATGTATTTGGATTCAAGGCCCTACGGGCTCTACGTTTGGAAGATTTGCGGATTCCCCCTGCTTATTCCAAAACTTTTCAGGGTCCACCTCATGGTATCCAAGTTGAAAGAGATAAATTGAACAAATACGGTCGTCCTTTATTGGGATGTACTATCAAACCAAAATTGGGTCTATCAGCCAAAAACTATGGTAGAGCAGTTTACGAATGTCTCCGTGGTGGACTCGATTTTACCAAGGATGATGAGAACGTAAATTCCCAACCATTCATGCGCTGGAGAGACCGTTTTGTCTTTTGTGCGGAAGCAATTAATAAGGCTCAGGCTGAGACGGGTGAAATTAAGGGACATTATTTGAATGCTACTGCAGGTACATGTGAAGAAATGATGAAAAGGGCAGTATTTGCAAGAGAATTGGGAGTTCCTATTGTTATGCATGACTACCTGACGGGAGGTTTTACCGCAAATACTTCTTTGGCTCATTATTGCCGAGACAACGGCCTACTTCTTCACATTCACCGCGCGATGCATGCAGTTATTGACAGACAAAGAAATCATGGTATGCATTTCCGTGTACTGGCTAAAGCATTGCGTATGTCCGGTGGAGATCATGTTCACGCCGGTACTGTAGTAGGTAAACTTGAAGGGGAACGAGACGTCACTTTAGGGTTTGTTGATCTACTGCGTGATGATTTTATCGAAAAAGATCGAAGTCGTGGTGTTTACTTCACTCAAGATTGGGTATCTATGCCAGGCGTCCTGCCCGTAGCTTCAGGAGGTATTCACGTTTGGCATATGCCTGCTCTGACCGAGATCTTTGGGGATGATTCCGTACTACAGTTTGGTGGGGGAACTTTGGGACATCCTTGGGGAAATGCACCTGGTGCAGCAGCTAATCGGGTTGCTCTAGAAGCTTGTGTACAAGCTCGTAATGAAGGACGTGATCTTGCTCGTGAAGGTAATGAAGTGATCCGTGAAGCTTGTAAATGGAGTCCTGAACTAGCTGCTGCTTGTGAAATATGGAAGGAGATCAAATTTGAATTTGATGTGATTGATCGCTTGTAATCCAGTGACTTTCGTTCTACCAATCGGACTCGGCCCAATCTTTTACCACTACCACAAAGATTAGTCCAAATCGTGAGCGGAGATATGGGATTTCAGATATCAATATCTATATATCAATATCTATAGATATTGATATATAGATATTGATATATAGATATTTCCAAGGTCAAATATCTCAAACAGAGTGATTTATGAAAATTTGTTTTGGTCAAGCATTAAATAACGAATCCTATTCATCCTTTACAATGATCTTATAGATCATTCGATAGGGCTGGTAGCTCAGTGGATCAGAGCTCATGGGTCCGGACCGTGAAGTCAAGGGTTCAAATCCCTTCTAGCCCAAAAGATGTTGTATTTGAAATGAAGATTCCTTTCCATCGCGGTATAGGAGAGAATCTTTCTTTATAACAGAATAAAGGATTCTATCATAATCCCGGATCGATACTTCAGGTTCCTAATCAATAATGAATGGAGATGATTTCTCAATGATTCATTCCACTATTGATTAATAATTTTCATCATTGTATTTATACTTATATGACTTCTCTTCATACAAAATAAGATAGGAAAAGTAACAATTTTCACCTTTATATGGAAGGAAAACTCTATGTCTATAAAGGAGTGGTTCGAAGACAGGCGTAAAATAACTGGATTACTCAAAAATTCGGTCGAAAGGGATAGTAAGGATGCCAATGAGACGGAGAAAAACAAGAATCTAAGTATTGATTACGCTAAAATTAATAGGTTATGGGCTCAATGCGATAATTGCGAGAGCTTGCTCTATATCAGATTTTTGAGAGAGAATCAAAGTGTTTGTAAAGAATGTGGATATTATCTGCAAATGAATAGTTCAGATAGAATAGAACTTCCAATTGATCGTGACACTTGGCATCCTATGGATGAAGACATGTACACTCTAGATGTTCTTCAATTTCATTCTGAGAATGAACCTTCTCATTCTGATCATCTTGATTCTGAGGATGAATCTTATAAGGATCATATCTCTTTTTATCAAATAGAGACAGGTTTAACTGATGCTATTCAAACAGGCATAGGTCAATTAAATGGTATTCCTATCGCACTCGGAGTTATGGATTTTAAGTTCATGGGAGGTAGTATGGGCTCTGTAGTAGGTGAGAAAATAACCCGTCTGATCGAGCGCGCTACCGCGGAATCTCTTCCAGTCATTATGGTGTGTGCTTCCGGAGGAGCACGCATGCAAGAAGGAAGTTTTAGTTTAATGCAAATGGCTAAAATAGCTTCTGCATTATATATTCATCAGAAGGATAAAAAGTTGTTATATATATCGATTCTGACGTCTCCAACAACTGGTGGAGTGACTGCTAGTTTTGGCATGTTGGGAGATATTATTATTGCCGAACCTAAAGCGTACATTGCATTTGCAGGTAAAAGAGTAATCGAACAGACATTAGGTCAGAAAGTGATTGAAGATTTTCAGGTGACTGAGCATTTATTTGGTCATGGTTTATTTGATCTGATCGTTTCACGTAATCTCTTAAAAGGTGTTCTGAGTGAACTATTTCGGCTTTACGGTCTTCCTCGTAAATAAATAAAAAAAAAAATTTGGCTCCAACTCGAAATGCTTTTTCAGTATTTTCGGAAGAGACGGGGAAAGGAACAACGAACACTTGCGTACATGTATTCTATGAAGAAGGACGAATAGGACCGCTTATTTGGTCCCATCACTTATTTTATCTTATAATCATTCCTTGTAATATGGATAAACATTGATTAAGTAAGGTACTCGTTCTATGATAATTCCTAACCTACCCTTTATGATAATTCCTAACCTACCCTTTAACCTACCCTTTAACCTACCCTTTAACCTACCCTCTATCCTACCCTCTATTTTGGTGCCTTTAGTCGGCTTATTACTTCCGGCAATTACAATGGTTCTTTCTTATCTGTATATTCAGAATGACGAGATTTTATGAATCTGATCAAATCAGATTTAATAAATGGGTTTGGATCTTTTGCAGAACATATAGGATATCTATATCTATTTTAGATTATATAAGATAGAACTCTTATAGACACAAAATAGGTCTAAATATCCACATTATTTATTTAGACTCATTCAGATATGAATGAGTCTAAATAAATAGGTATGGGTCAATATGTTAATGTGGTCGGTTTTCTTTTTTCATACGGTATACATATCTATTCCAGGAGATATTTATACTCCACTGATCCAGTGTTGTTTCTAAAATTGAGAAATTAAGGAAGGACCAATTTGAAATGGATGGTAAGAATGGACAAGAAGAAAAACTTGGCTGACTTAACTGAAATGTTAGCTATGTATATAGATAGCTAGTTCATAAGAGTTTGGGAACCAAAGGATAAAAAAGTTGGCTATTCCCTCAACTTCAATAGGATGGAATTGAATACAATTTTTTATGAATCGTCGATCCAAATGGCTCTGGATAGAACCTATAACAGGGTCTCGAAAAAGAAGTAATTTCTTTTGGGCTTGTATCCTCTTTCTGGGTTCACTAGGATTTTTCCTGGTCGGGATCTCGAGTTATTTTGGTGAGAACCTGATACCCCTATTGTCATCTCAGCAAATACTCTTTGTTCCACAAGGAATTGTAATGTGTTTTCATGGTATTGCAGGTCTGTTCATTAGCTCTTATCTGTGGTGCACAATTTTGTTCAATGTGGGTAGTGGCTATAATAAGTTCGATAAAAAAAAAGGAATTGTATGTCTTTTTCGTTGGGGATTTCCCGGAATAAATCGTCGTATTTTCTCACGATTTCTTATGAAGGATATTCAGATGATCAAAACGGAAATTCAAGAAGGTATTTCCCCTCGTCGTGTTCTTTATATGGAAATAAAGGGCCGACAAGACATCCCTTTAACTCGTACTGGTGATAATGTGAACCTAAGGGAGATCGAACAGAAAGCCGCTGAATCAGCCCGTTTCTTGCGTGTATCCATTGAGGGGTTTTGAAATGCAGGGGTGTCTTTATCCTCGACATACATTCAAATGTCAAGACATTTTAATATGGCCCGAATCAAGGAACATGAATCAATTTCCAATCAGGAAATTTCAATATTTCCATACATATAAATTTCAATAAAAATTGAAATTTCATTGTATGGAAATGGAACGGGATCTTTACGAACAATATACTATTTTTATGAAATAGTATAGGAAGAGGTAATATATAAAAAGCAATAAGTTAAAATAGAACTGGTATTTGTCCGGGAAAAAGATCATGCAGTTAATTCCTACTAAATGGAATGAATCAGACCGAGCTTTGGTAGTTCCCGAACACGCCATATCATTTTCTATCCTAGAGAGAGTGAGCTTATAGAGCCAGTAGATTAATATGATGTATCAGAAAATTACTAGATATACATGTCATCTCTGGAGATAACTGGGGAAATATTCGTAAAGGATCGATCCAGTGATCAGGATTCAAAGGATGGATCTTGGCAATGAATAAGACTTATGTTACTTCAAGTTATTCTTCTAAAAAAAAGAAGAAGATGAAAAAATGAATAGATAATTGGTCCAGATAGAAATGATTTTGTATGATCGGATATCTGGGAATGATCTCCTTATGCTCCGTCTCACCCATTTTGAACAAACCTTTTACTTTTTTTTTCCCGAGGATATTTTTTATCGGGATCAAACAATTACGCAATAGATAAATCTATGGATCCCATACCTCATTCTATCACTCGTACTTTGTCTAGATTTCGGACAGAACTGACAAGTGAATCAGGTTCGTTAGCGATTCACGAATTGGAAGTGGCCGAATATAAAGCATCAGCTTCCCTACGATATCTCGCATGTTTAGTAGGACTGCCTTGGGTAATTCCTATTTCATTACGGAAAGGTTTGGAGCCTTGGGTTACAAATTGGTGGAATACGGGTAAATCTCATCAAATTTTTTATTATCTCCAGGAAGAAAATGCTCTGGGAAGATTTGAGAAAATAGAAGAACTATTCTTGTTAGAAAGAATGGTGGAAGATTCTTCGGGAACACATTCACAGGATCTTCGTATAGAGATTCACAAAGAAACGATCCAATTGGTCGAAATGTACAATGAAGATTGTATCCAGATAATCTCACATTTATTAACAAATCTAATAGGTTTTGCTTTTATAAGTGCTTATCTCATTCTGGGTAAGAATCAACTTGTCATTATCAATTCTTGGATCCAAGAATTCTTCTATAGTCTGAGCGATACAATGAAAGCTTTTCTAATTCTTTTAGCAACCGATCTATGTATTGGGTTTCATTCACCCCATGGTTGGGAACTGATGATCGATTCGATCTCCGAAAATTATGGATTTGCCCATAATGAACGAATCATATCTGGTCTTGTTTCAACTTTTCCAGTCATCTTAGATACGATTCTGAAATATTGGATCTTCCGTCGTTTCAATCGTATATCTCCTTCACTTGTAGTAATTTATCATTCGATGAATGAATAAAGAATAGGTAGGTTTTTTTCTACGGCCGAAACAATTGAAACAGAATAATAAAGTGTTTTCCGTGTTCAGGAATTAGCTATTCCTCCCCTTCATTCTTCTCCTGGTGCGAGACTTCCGATTTATTATTTTTAGGTTTTGTTGAATCAATATAGTAGCAGAATTTTTGACAGGTAACTATGATAGCTACCTACTCTCACCCGAAAAATGATTTGGAACCCATAATTGAACCATGCAAAATAGAAATACTTATGAATGGACGAAAAAGATGACTCGGTTAATTTCCGTCCTGGTCATGATACATATCATAACTCGGACATCCATTTCGAATGCATATCCCATTTTTGCACAGCAGGGTTATGAAAATCCCCGAGAAGCCACTGGACGTATTGTATGTGCCAATTGTCACTTGGCAAAAAAACCTGTGGATATTGAGGTTCCACAGTCCGTGCTTCCCAATACCGTATTTGAAGCAATTGTTAAGATCCCCTATGATACGCAAATGAAACAAGTTCTTGCTAATGGCAAGAAAGGGGCTTTAAATGTAGGAGCTGTTCTAATTTTACCCGAGGGCTTTGAATTAGCTCCTCCGGATCGTATTTCCCCTGAGATTAGACAAAAGACGGGTAATCTTTATTTTCAGAACTATCGTCCCAATCAAAAAAACATTATTGTAATAGGTCCTGTTCCTGGTCAAAAATATAGTGAACTTGTATTCCCCATCCTTTCACCAGATCCTGCTACTGATAAAGAAGCTCACTTCCTGAAATATCCCATATATGTGGGTGGTAATAGAGGAAGAGGACAAATTTATCCCGACGGGAGTAAGAGCAACAATACGGTCTATAGTGCTTCAGCAACAGGAAGAGTTAGCAAAATTTTACGTAAAGAAAAGGGTGGATATGAGATAACTATCGATAATAAATCAGACGGTGGGCAAGTGGTTGACATTGTACCTCCAGGACCGGAGCTTCTTATTTCAGAAGGCGAATTGATCAAGGTCGATCAGCCATTAACGAATAACCCTAATATGGGTGGATTTGGTCAAGGAGATGCAGAGATAGTACTTCAAGATCCATTACGTGTTAAAGGTCTTTTATTATTCTTAGCATCTGTCATTCTGGCACAGATATTTTTGGTCCTTAAGAAGAAACAATTTGAAAAAGTTCAATTGGCCGAGATGAATCTTTAGGTCCATAGATTTTTGAACATGAAGTTTACTGATTGATTCAAAAATGAATACCCCTTCGGAGATGGAGAGCCTTTTCTCCTTCTTCTCCCTTATATATTCTTGATAAAATGTTCATGTAGATATATCTAAATTTGAAATAGGGATACATAAGCACTGGACAGATCAACTTGTTGAACGATCCCCATATGCTATATCGTGTACTATATACATGCCATTCCCTTCTTTTCTTATCCGTAAAATAGAGATAGATCGCAGGGAGGAGAGATGAGGAGAATAACTAAGCAATCTTGGAGAAGATTCCTATTTTCTCTGATCCCATTCTTTATCTATTATTCTTCGTCGAAAAGAGTCGAATAAATTGTCCGGTTTTCCTCGGGATAAGAGGAACTAATTGGGTTTCCGATCCTGTCCTATTCGTCAATTCCTTCGTAAATTTAAGATTATTTTGTACGCTATACTGAACTGAGGAAGCTTCAAATTCCTAAAGAAGGAAGAGCAGACAAGTAAGGGGCAATATCACTCATGAAAAAAAAAAAAACCTATAAAACTTTTGATAGGGTTTGTTCCTAATGAGATAAAATGAATAAAAGGTGTTTTTCCTCCTCTTTTATTTTGTAAGCCAAAATAAGAGAAGAAAATATTATATCTGCAAATTTATATTCTCATAGTTCGGGTTTTTACAAAAACTTTGCATAATCTCCCATCAGAGAAATGAGCAAATATTTAGTACTTAATATTCTCCGTTTTTCTGTGGTTCCTTCGACAGAGATTGAAATTGGATCGATCCAAATTTTTTTTCCGATCATATAGCGGAAGAATAGATTGACTCATCACTTGACTGAAAGACATTGAATGAAGTAAATGAAAGAGTCATTGTATTTGTACGAATCTTATCTTCTAATTCATATTAATATAGAAAGAATCTCAAAAAGAGATTTCGATAAGGCCTTACCCTTCAAAGAAGGGTAAGGCCTTATCGATTTTTCACTTTCGCATGTATACTATTTCCCACAGTAAGTGCATTTCCCCTACTATAGGGATGACCCTAATCCGGAATATGAACCATAGAAAAAGATACCCAGTAGACCAATCACGATAATACCAGTTACAGTACCTATCAACCAAAGAGGGATCCTTCCAGTGGTATCGGCCATTTATCTTACTCCCTTTCACATTTTATTAAGTGGGCATACTCGAGACATAAACAGTCATAGCATAGATAATTATGCGTATTGGATCTCTTCGAATGGAGTGATAATATTCTCATTTTTCCTAATTGAAAAAATAATTGGAGAATGGAACAGCAAGTACAAAAATTAGTAGCAACCCCCAGTAGAGACTGGTACGATTCAATTCAACATTTTGGTCGTTCGGGTTCGTCGGGTTCGGTGGTTTCATATCTACATACTTCCTCTTCCTTTAGTATAGAGTTTATCGTTGGATGAACTGCATTGCCGATATTGATCCCAAGAAAAAAACTGTAGGGACAGCTAGCCCGTGAACGGCCAACCATCTAACTGTAAAAATTGGAAAAGTTCTATCTAAAGTCATTAGTGCCTCCTAAAAAGATCTAGTAAATTCATCGAGTTGCTCTAACGGATCGAAACGGCCAGTTACTAATGGAACCTCTTGTCGACTTTCTGTGAAATACTCATTTGGCCGGGGGCTCCCGAACACATCATAAGCCAAACCCGTGCTGACAAATAACCAACCTGCAATGAATAGAGAAGGTATGGTAATGCTATGGATGACCCAGTATCTAATACTAGTAATAATGTCAGCAAAGGAGCGTTCTCCCGTATTCCCAGACATGCTCAGCTCCAAATATTATTGTAAAGTCAATCAAGGGGGAATTGATCCCATGAAAGATAGAGATCAGGAAATGGAAAACTACTGATATCTTCTCCAATCCTTGTTTGATTGTCAATGTTATACCAAGGGTATCTTTGAAGTCTATAACTGGACCAGTATAGCTAGCTTTCTTCTGACACAGCAATACAATTTTGATGAGTATCAAAAGGAGAATGATTCTGTTCCTGCCAGCAGTTATTCTATCTCTGTTTGGGCGACTGAATCCCAACAGAAATAAGAGAATATTGCGTTCCTAGGTTCGGGCGTAAGGAACCCCCTCAATCGATGTTGTAACAATTGCATAGACCGTGAAAATTTTCGATTGAAATTAGCTTCTACATACAGGTGGCTTTAGAACCGAAAAAGAGGATGAGTGCCGCACAACTCATCCAGAATATGATACTTTTACTTCTTCCTTTTTCATTCCGACATGAAATTATGCCCGTGTAGATGACCTCAGTAATTCAGATTGCACGGGGATCATTGGTGCTACGCAGATATATGTTGCTTTTCCAATAGTATCCGGCGCAGATGGAGTTATGCCGCAGACTTATTATATAGTACCTTGTATTAACGAGTAGGCGTTACTCATTAGCTAAAACCAAGTGGATAGTGCAATAGAACCTAGTCAATTTTAGCTATGTGAAATTACGAGTTACTCCTTGCAGTAATTTCTGTAATATCGGGTTCTACTGGCTCTAAGAATGAATATTGAAAAAACCTAATCCGTCTAGAGGGTCGAATGATTGGATCAATAAGATCTAGAAATGAAAGGACAAACTGGATATTCATATTCTTACACCTAAACGTGAAATTCACAAAACTTTGGCTATATATGTAGATAGGTTTCTTCCGGTCCAGTCTCTGATAGCTACTGGTAAAAAGATAATGCCAGGTGATCCAATCGTACTGATTGAGAATTCATTAACCCTGTAAGAAGATTACATTCGACAATTTGTGAAGGGATTCGCGGGTGCTATTCATTAGTTGCTCGATGAATGTGAGGATTTCTAGGATAATGAAGAGATTTCTACCATAGATCTCCTCTCATCCATGTTCATTCATACATATCCTATAGTATAGGATCCTGAATTGGTACGAATCGGGACAATTGATCTTTTGTATTCTGATCTCGAGGTTACGAAAATAAAAATTTAGGTAATTGTCTCATGAAGATATGTATAAACCATATTTCATTCAGTCCTTCCACGCCTACTATAACTATAATTAGTTATTTCGGTTTCTTATTGGCTTCTATCATTTTCACCCTAGTCCTATTCATTAGTTCGAGCAAGATACAACTTATTCAAAATGAAGGAAGGGGAAACCCTCTCAGTTCACTATTTCAATTTCAATAATTTAGTTTATTCTCTCTATATCAATTTCTGATCATTGAGATTCATAGCAAATTCAGGGTACTATCCAGTATAGCTATTATCCCTACTTATTCCGTAGAATCGAAATGATTGAGGCTTTGCCATCCGGAATTGTGTTAGGTCTAATTCCTATAACTTTGGCCGGATTATTCGTAACTGCATATTCACAATACCGACGTGGTGATCAATTGGATATTTGATCCTGGAATATCCTCCAATTTCATTGGCCTCCTACTTTTCCTGGGAGGTCAGATTCCATTGCTCGTTCCAGTTGGAATGAATTCTCGATAATTTAGAGGGTTGGATTTGATAGGAACAGAATCACGCTCTGTAGGATTTGAACCTACGGCATCAGGTTTTGGAGACCTACGTTCTACCGAACTGAACTAAGAGCGCTTTCTTTCATATTCGTAGATAAAGGAAAATACCTTTTGTTTATACTCTTAGAGTCAAATACTTTCGCATCTGATATGATTCAATTATTTGATGTTCCCGTCGAATCGATATCAAATGATCTTTCGTTCCTTTCTTTCCATAGAAAAGAAGGGAAAGGTAGGGATGACAGGATTTGAACCTGCGACATTTTGTACCCAAAACAAACACGCTACCAAGCTGCGCTACATCCCTTCTAATCATTAGACAATTTTATTTTATAGAATTCGAAATCTGTTTCCCACATTTTCCCACCTTCATTTCTCTTCGTTCTCGTGAGTGAAAAGACTTTATACATGCATGTAGGGTCTATTATCTAGAAGATCACTATTCATTATGGTGATGAAACATCTTTTTCCTGTTCTATAAATAGGACCACAGCCCGGATCACATTATCCATATATTAATCAGTTCCGAGTTTTTCCTAGGATTCATAACTATTGATACGATCGAATCACTTACACATTATGATCAATAAGGAGAATTTACAATGCAAGATCTAAAGACCTATCTTTCCACAGCGCCTGTGTTAGCTATTTTATGTTGCAGCTTTTTAGCCGGCCTAGTGATAGAAATCAATCGTTTTTTTCCAGATGCTCTGACTTTGACTTTTCCCTCTTTTGAATTTTTTTCCTCCCCTTAAAGCCAAGGGAAAAAAGATTGTGCTAGATTGACTTCTCCTCCCTCTTGGATAAATTAGTGCATTCAGCCCAAAAAAGATCTAAGTTTAGGGGTGAAGGGGGTAAAATTCAAGTAGAAATATCGATCTAAATATTCTTTCCACATTTACTTTTGTAAGTACAACTGAAAACTCCTGATCAATCATTTTTTTACTTTCAAATGTTTCACCGTAGGATCTCCGGCTATCAACTTCTATTCCTTTTTCCCTTTTTCTTTTTCAGGTCGAAAAGCAAAGTAGACCCAATATTCAGAGTAAGTTTATGGCCAAGAGCGGAGATATAAGAGTAACAATTACTTTGGAGTGCACTAGTTGTACCCAAGATAGTGTTTATAAAAGATTCCCGGGGATTTCTAGATATACGACTCGGAAAAATCGACGCAATACACCTATTCGATTGGAATCAAATAAATTTTGTCCCTATTGTTACAAGCATACCATTCATGGAGAGATAAAAAAAAGAGATTGATTAAACGTACTACTCCTACCCAGGGATAGGAATAGATCACAGATATAAAAAGAAATGGTATTTCCACAAGATCTTTAATGGAACAATATTTTCAAAAGGTTCATGAAACAAACTATGGATAAACCCAAGCGATCTTTTCGTAGACATTTGAAACCAATTCGTAGACATTTGAAACCAATTCGTAGACATTTGTCACCAATTAGGTAGGGACATTTGATCACCAATTAGGTCGGGAGATCGGATCGATTATAAAAATATGAGCCTAATTAGTCGATTTATTAGTGAGCAAGGAAAAATATTATCCGGCCGAGTGAATAGATTAACTTCAAAACAACAACGTCTAATGACTAACGCTATTAAACGAGCTCGTATTCTATCTTTGTTACCTTTTCTTTATAATGAGAACTAATTGAATCCGTGGAAATAAGCCTACTCCTTAATCAAATCGGAGCTGGGATATCTGTTTGATAAAGATGCAGATCTTGAGTCTATTGTTGAAAAAGTCGACAGGATTTCATTTTTGGAAAAGAATTGGATTGAATTCTTTTCGTTCATTTCCAATCCAATATTGAAAAATTTTGAAATGTTTCGACCTTCCCGGAGGGAATTCTCCGGGATAATCTGTTCTATCCATTCCATCTTTACCTATTTATTTCATCATACGATAAGTTCTTCAAGATGGTAGAAAAACAATTACTATCTAATACAGCTATTTGTGCAAGTGTTTTACGATTTGGAAGCAACTGCCTCTTGTACAAATATTGGATGAATCTGTTATAAGAAACCCCATTGGCACGGGCTGCTGCATTGATCCGAGTAATCCACAAACGACGAAGATCTCTCTTGCGTTTACCTCTATCTCGGTGGACGGAAACTAAGGCTCTAGCTTTCCGTTGGTTAGCAGTTCGAAAAAGTTTTGAATGGGCCCCTCGAGAGCCTGATACAAATGCAAGAATTTTTTTCCGACGTTTTCGGGCTATGTATCCACGTTTCACTCTGGTCATTGAAGTTTGAATCGCTAATCTTTTTCTTGGTTAGTCATTTGTTTGGTTCATTGAGAATAACACTGATTCTTCTTATTTAGAAAATAAAAGTTCCAATGGCTTTTGCTACTGCAACCTTCCCAACCATAATTCCCTTTGGATAGGCATCTTCCTGGTAGGCAAGGGCTGGGACCTTGCACTGAGAATGAGAAAAAATCATGGGTTTCATCGTTTCTATGGTTCTTTCTCCAACGGTAAGGTCCTCTCTATACGCCGGAGCCTTTTATTTATTTCCAAAATAGGATATGAGTATGTTATCGGTAACTTGTATGGTTTACCATCTCCAGCTCTACTCTTGAATCATTAAGTAATAAATACTCTCATTACAAGATCTATTAATACAGTAACGACATGTAATTCTGGGGTTGGCCAGGTAGCTGACCCTGTTGTTCCGTTCTCGCGGCAATATGAGCATAAACTTTATGCTTCTTCAATTTGCATGATTTCCCCGCTCAATGGATTGATGACCATTCGCTACCAATGAGGAATTGCTTTTCATCCCACATCAAGGTGATTGGATTTGCACCAATGGAAACCATAAATTTCATCCCCGGTAAGGTTAGATGATGGAGCTGTACTTGATTACAGCGGGAAAATTCTTATGTTATTCCGTTGTAAAAATTTCCCAGTCTGTTTCAGTTTATGATCCAAACGAGTCGCACATACACCCTAGCACATACTCCTCTACGCTGAGGACATCCTCGAAGAGCAGGAGATTTTTTTCTATTCTCTATTGGCTGTCTTGCATTTCTAATAAGTTGTTGAATAGTGGGCATTCTAGCTTTATTGTATGCGGAATCAACTGGTTCGGATTGATCCTAACCATACCATATCAGGTTATTATGAAATGAATAACTTTACCCCCCCCCTTGTTTTTTTTTCCTTTCCTTTTTTTTTTTGAAAAGGAACAAAGAGATCACAGTTTACAGTTCATTATAAAAATAAATTCAAAAAGAGGATCTTCCGCTATAAGATCAACCTTCCGCTACGGTATCAACAATGCCATAAGCTCGGGCTTCTGTTGCTGACATAAAAACATCTCTGTCCAGATCCCGTTGAATGACCTCTTCGGGGTTGTCCGTTCTTTCTATATAACATTTGGTTATGTAATTGCGAAGCATCGTTATGTGTTTCGCTTCGTTATGAAACTCTGCGGCTGGTCCGTCATAATAGGAACTAGCAGGTTGGTGGATCATAACCCTAGCGTGAGGTAATGCCATACGTTTAGTAATTTCTCCCCCGATTAGGATGAAAGATCCCATTGAAGCAGCTACCCCCATGCATATTGTATGTACATTTGGTACTATTACTTGCATCATATCGAAAAGACCTACCCCTGGTATTACTGATCCGCCGGGACAGTTGATAAATGAGAAAATATCTTTATTTGCATCTTCTGCACTCAAATATACCATGAGACCCATGAGTTGATTTGCAATCTCGTGATTTATATCCTGAGCCAAAAAAAGTAATCTCTCTCGATAAAGTCGGTTGTATAAGTCGACCCAAGTTGCATCTTCATCTCCAGGGGCTCGGAAAGGCACTTTTGGAACACCAACGGGCATTTGTTTTAATGGAAAGAAGTGAAGCACTATACTCTAATATGGAAACGTAAAGTATATGAAGTTGTGTAACATATTAACTCTGGATGGTATTCATAGGGGAGGGTTTGAACCTATCCGGAAATAGAGCTTTAGATGGATCTTTGATCCATGTAAAAGATCCTTCTATTATTCGAGTTGATAATGTAACGAATCACACTTTTACCACTAAACTATACCCGCAACGATCTGATTGTAACATACAGATCGATCTTTTGTCCAACCAACCCATTTCTCTTTTTTTTTTTAGTCTTTTCCGTATAACTTTGATCAGAGAATGATAAGCTCCATTCACTATTAAAATGATTCAAATTATACAGCATGAAACATTCTGTATAATTTGAATCCAGAAAGGTTTTTCTGGGAACTGGGCCGATGGATAACAAATAGAGATTCAGAAAATTTTTTGAGTTGTTAGTTGCAATAAGTAATTTATTGAGAGACTACTTCTCGATAGGCAAGTTTATTGAAAAAAAAAAAAAAATTGAGGAAACCCAGAATTCTGGTCATACTATTGACAACCTCCTGACCACTTTCATATTATAAAGATTGGATTGGTGGCCCCTATCGTCTAGTGGCCCAGGACATCTCTCTTTCAAGGAGGCAACGGGGATTCAACTTCCCCTAGGGGTACCATGATCCATTCGTTAGGTATCTTTAACCTAAAGACTTTCAATTACTTTATTGTTCCTGGGTCGATGCCCGAGTGGTTAATGAGGACGGACTGTAAATCCGTTGGCAATATGCCTACGCTGGTTCAAATCCAGCTCGACCCAACCAATATCATCAATACCAATCTATCGGTATGGTTATCTTCATGCCAATCATGAATGAAAAGATAATTGGTTATTGAACCCCGACATCGATATCTGTTCATATCGTAGATGCCCAATTCCAAATGAAATGAATGGATACATTTCAAAAATGAAAGAGAAGGATAAGATATTTCATCGACCTAGCACTCGCATAATCTATACGATCTATCTAGCACCTATCATAGAATAAATATGATCCAATAGTAGGTGAACTGTATGTAGTGTATTGGGATTGTAGTTCAATTGGTTAGAGTACCGCCCTGTCAAGACGGAAGTTGCGGGTTCGAGCCCCGTCAGTCCCGATCCAATAAGTTAATAAATTAAGCTCTTAATCCCCGTAGAAGAGTGAAAAATAAAATGAAGGTACTCTAATGGATAGCTATCTAGATCATCATATTGAATCTGCAATAAATATTCTTCCCTCCCCGAAGAATAAAATTTCTCTATCAAAAACATAGGAAGATCCATAGATTTTAGGGTGACACAGAGGTAGTCCTCCTAAGTCAGAATCCCACAGAGATCCCTATAGATAATTCCCAATGATTTTTAGGAGATCTTACTTCTGTTATTCCCCAGGAATATTGTGAGTATTCCATGCTAATACTTCTTTTTCATGATCGATAGCCAGTGGATTTCTAGACACTCTATTGTATTTCCAAGAATGATCATGTCAGGATCTGGACGGACTAGTCCTTATCATTCCAGGGTCATGGGTGGGCCTTGGGATACATTCTATGGTGGGCCTTGGGATACTTCTATATCATCACTGGAGCGGGATAGGATTCACGATTCCATCTAAATCGTGGAGATCCAAGCAAAATATCTCTCATGTCTGACGAACGTTTTTGGAGTAGCAGAAGGTTCTTATTCGTACGAATCCTATTCTTTCTTTCGAAATGATAAAGACATGTGTTGATCGGAACGTTTTCTGATGCTAATAGTCTTATCAAAAGTAATCCTATGATAAGACTATTTAGATTATACTATTTCCATCGGATAATTTAAATCCATTAGTTAGATTCCGTTACTCGAACCGATTCCATAGATAAAATACATCTATTTCATGGATCTTGAAAGATTCATTCATCTCTATGAGATAAAATCTCGAGCTATTTTGGAACAAAGTGAAAATCAGGAGATCATGGAAGTAAATAACCTTGGATTTATTGCTGTTCTAATGTTCCTTGCAATTCCTACTGCTTTTCTACTTATCCCTTACGTCAAAACGGCCAGTGCAAGCAGTGGAAGCAATTGATTTTTATGAAAATAAAGTGATTGCTGATCACTAGATAGATCTTTATGATCCAAATCATAAGTATAAAATAGGTTATGAGATCTATAATATTACAACAATACAGGGTAGGGATTGCTTTTTAATTTCTTTTGAAAAGAAAAAAGTAGTACGGAGGAAAAGAATATCTGACCTTTTCTTTTGTACTATTTCTTCTTCTACACCCATATATGGATAAATAGATCTTAATGGTACTTATCCATATATGGTAAATGTGGGATGAAGGACCTCGTACCATAAAATCGCAGAGCTGATCACCTTCTTTCTGCTCCTGGAAAAATAGACCCAATGCAGACAGCCGTAATTCTGAACGTACTTGCGGATTTTTTAGGATCAAAGTTGAACATCTTTTTCCGGTACGAACATTGTTTTCTAGCACATATTAGATATGGAACTTGAAATGGTATAAGAAAAAACAAAGGAATCTATGACTTATGTCCCATATTTTCCCGAGAACGAAATTCATATCAGATCCGATCAATTCGGAACCATCCAATAAAACAGGGACTCTTTCTATTCCTACTAAGAAAGAGAAGAGAGATCGTTCTTCAGTGGAAGAAACTAGATTCTCGACTCATTCTAGAAAAGAACCAATGAATGAAAACCTGTTGGAGAAAATCAGATCAGATTTGTCATAGGAATAGGAAAAGGAAAATGATAATAATAAGGGATTACGCACATCCCTTACGGGGATAAAGAGGAAATAATTCCATGGAGAGTTTTTCAATTTGGAACGAAGATTCAATATTACTGGATCCTTATGAAACAGAATATATTATCATGCATGACGCAATAATTGATTCTTAAGCATTACCATTATAGCCCACTTCTCCCCCATACTACGAGTGAAAGGGAAAATGTAAAAACTACCATTAAAGCAGCCCAAGTTATACCGACTATATCCATACGGATCATGTTCTCTAAAAAATAATGATTTCATCATCGAGATGATAAGGGAACTATTAACCATAGTGCAAAGTTGAAATGGAAATGAATGGTCCACCTTTGCATTCTGAACGTTACTGAACTGACGTTCGAGCTGATATGAGAGATCAATAAATCCATTTGTTCATTGACCAACGAATTACTATAACTAACTCGAGGGTCGTACATTCAGACGGAATCGGGATCAAATGTATGTAACTCACTATCTATATTGGTAATATGTACCAATATGTCTCCAGAGGTTCTGTAATGGAAATAAAGACTTTTCCTTCCATTTACTTAAGGCGACACCCGGATTCGAACTGGGGATGGAGGATTTGCAGTCCTCTGCCTTACCGCTTGGCTATGTCGCCGAGATATGGGAATCCCATGGACAGGTCGAATCATTTGTCCTTTCAAGTCATTCGTCCGTCCTTTAAGTATAGTATGAGATGTATGCTAAAGTCAACCATAAAGGAAATGGATCTAATTTGTTATCCGTCTTTCGATCTGGCTATTTTCATTAGGAAATTTTCTAAGTAAGATTCACATTTAAGAATGGTTTGATTCATTTGTTCATAGCTCCATTTCACGTGGTTGGATGAAAGTATCAAAGTACCTCTTCCTTATCCTTTTTTTTTCTAATTGGAAGTATATCTGGATACGGGTAGAATTTCATGGGATATAGTGAACACTTAATATACATCCGAATCTTTTTTGTCGGATTGATCCATATAGATCAATCGGGAATAATTAAATAGATTTTTCTACAGATGGGAAACTTCCAATGCGATTAGATGAAAATGAGGGAGCGTTTACAATCCCTGAATTTGGTAAGATACAATTTGAAGGATTTTGTCGTTTTATCGATCAGGGCTTGATGGAAGAACTTCATAATTTTCCAAAAATTGAGGATACAGATAAAGAAATTGAATTCAGTCTTTTTGGTAATGAATATGAATTAGCAGAACCTTTCATCAAAGAGAGAGATGCTGTATATCAGTCCCTTACATATTACTCTGAATTATATGTACCAGCAAGATCGATTCGGAGGAATAGTAGAAAGATACAGAAACAAACTGTATTTCTCGGAAATATTCCTTTAATGAATTCCCATGGAACATTTGTAGTAAATGGGATTTACAGGATCGTGGTGAATCAAATATTAATAAGTCCTGGTATTTATTACCGTTCAGAATTAGACCATAATAGAATAAATTATATATATACTGGCACTTTGATTTCAGATTGGGGAAGAAGATCGAAATTAGAGATCGATGTAGGAGAAAGGATATGGGCTCGTGTAAGCAGAAAACGAAAAATATCTATTCCAGTTCTATTATCAGCTATGGGTTTAAATCTCGAAGAGATTCTGGACAATACTCACTATCCCAAAAGATTTTTATTTTTATTGAAGAAAAAGGAGAGGTGGGAGCGGGAGGAATATCTCTGGTCGAGGGAAAAAGCCATTCTGGAGTTTTACAAAAAACTCTACTGTGTAAGTGGCGATTTGGTATTTTCCGAGTCTCTATGTAAAGAATTGCAAGAAAAATTTTTCCGACAAAGATGTGAATTGGGAAAGATTGGTCGACGAAATCTGAACCAAAAACTGAACCTTGATATACCTGAGAACGAGATTTTTTCATTACCACAAGATGTATTGGCTGCTGTGGATTACCTTATTGGGGTGAAATTTGGAATGGGTACACTCGATGATATAGATCACCTCAGAAATCGACGTATTCGTTCTGTAGCAGATTTATTACAGAATCAATTTAGATTAACTCTAGGTCATTTAGAAGATACAGTTCGAAGAACTATACACGGAGCAACCAAGCGTAGATCAACTCCTCAAAACTTGGTCACTTCAACTCTATTCAAAAACACTTTTCAAGATTTTTTTGGTTCACACCCCTTATCCCAATTTTTGGATCAAACTAATCCATTGACGGAAATAGCTCATGGGCGAAAATTGAGCCATTTAGGCCCTGGGGGCTTAACAGGGCGAACTGCTAGTTTTCGGACACGGGATATTCATCCCAGTTATTATGGGCGTATTTGTCCAATCGATACGTCCGAAGGAATGAATGCTGGACTTGTTTCATCATTATCTATTCATGCAAAGATTGGTGATTGTGGTTCTTTACAAAGTCCATTCTATAAGATTTCCGAGAGATCGAGAGAAGAACATATGGTTTATCTATTACCGGGAGAAGATGAGGATGAATACTATCGGATAGCTACGGGAAATTCTTTGGCGTTAAATCAAGGAATTCAAGAGGAACAAATTACTCCAGCTCGATACCGACAAGAATTTATAGTTATTGCATGGGAACAAATCCATTTTAGAAGTATTTTTCCTTTCCAATATTTTTCCGTTGGAGTTTCCCTTATTCCTTTTCTCGAACATAATGATGCTAATCGCGCTCTAATGGGTTCTAATATGCAGCGTCAAGCAGTTCCACTTTTTCGACCCGAGAAGTGCATTGCCGGAACTGGGTTGGAAGGTCAAGCAGCTCTAGATTCAGGAAGTGTAGCTATAGCTACACAAGAGGGAAGGATCGAGTATATCGATGCTGTAAATATAACTTCATCGATTAATGGAGACACTGTACGAACAGAATCGGTTATATATCAACGTTCTAATACAAATACTTGTACGCATCAAAAACCTCAAGTTCGTCAAGGGGAATGTGTAAAGAAGGGACAAATTCTGGCGGATGGTGCAACTACGGTAGGGGGAGAACTCTCTTTGGGAAAAAACGTTTTAGTAGCTTATATGCCATGGGAAGGATACAATTTCGAAGACGCAATACTAATTAGTGAACGTCTGGTATACGAAGATATTTATACCTCTTTCCATATCGTAAGATACAGGATTGAAATCTGTATGACGAGCCAGGGTCCTGAAAGAATCACTAGAGAAATACCTCATTTAGATGCTCATTCACTTCGTCATTTGGACGAAAATGGTCTTGTAATGCTAGGATCTTGGATAGAAACAGGTGATGTTTTGGTAGGTAAATTAACGCCTCAAACAACAGAAGAATCATTATGTACCCCAGAAGGAAGATTATTACAAACCATATTTGGTATTGAGGTATCGACTGCGAGAGAAAGTTGTCTCAGAGCACCTATAGGTGGAAAGGGTCGAGTTATCGACGTGAGATGGATCAATAGAGTAGATGATTCCGGTGATAATGCGGAAACAGTCCACGTATATATATCACAAAAACGTAAGATACAAGTGGGTGATAAAGTAGCTGGAAGGCATGGTAATAAAGGTATTATTTCAATAATTTTGCCGAGACAAGATATGCCCTATTTGCAAAATGGAATACCAGTTGATATGGTATTGAATCCATTAGGGGTACCTTCACGAATGAATGTAGGACAGATCTTTGAATGTTTGCCCGGTTTAGCAGGAAACCTGATGAACAAACATTATAGAATAACACCTTTTGACGAAAAATACGAGCGAGAAGCTTCGAGAAAACTAGTGTTTCCTGAACTTTATAAAGCTAGTGAGCAAACAGCTAATCCATGGGTATTCGAACCAGATCATCCTGGAAAACATAGATTAATTGATGGAAGAACAGGAGCTGTTTTTGAACAACCTGTTACAATAGGAAAAGCTTATATGTCGAAATTGAGTCATCAAGTTGATGAGAAAATACATGCACGTTCGAGTGGACCTTATGCACGGGTTACACAACAACCTCTTAGAGGAAAATCCAAACGAGGGGGGCAACGAATAGGAGAAATGGAAGTTTGGGCTCTAGAAGGTTTTGGTGTTGCTTATATTTTACAAGAGATGCTTACTCTCAAATCTGACCATATTAGAACTCGTAATGAAGTACTTGGTGCCATTATCACTGGAGGGCCAATACCTAAACCTGACACTGCTCCAGAATCTTTCCGATTGCTCATTCGAGAATTACGATCTTTAGCTCTAGAATTGAATCATGCTATTATATCTGAGAAAGACTTTCAGATAGATAGAGAGGAAGTTTGATCACAATAAATTGAGATCTTTTATGATTGAACAGAATAAACATCAACAACTTCGAATTGGATTAGCTTCTCCCGAACAGATTTGTGCTTGGTCCGAAAAAATTTTACCTAATGGCGAGATAGTTGGACAGGTGACTAAACCTTATACTCTACATTATGAAACTAATAAACCAGAAAGAGATGGATCGTTTTGTGAAAGAATCTTTGGACCTATCAAAAGTAGAGTTTGTGCTTGTGGAAATTCTCCAGGGATCGGAAATGAGAAGATAGACTCAAAATTTTGCACACAATGTGGAGTTGAATTCGTTGATTCTCGAATTCGAAGATATCAAATGGGATACATTAAACTGGCATGTCCGGTGGTTCACGTATGGTATTTGAAACGCCTTCCCAGTTATATTGCGAATCTATTAGCTAAAACTCGGAAAGAATTAGAAGGTCCAGTATATTGCGATGTGTGACTTGATCACAAGTTCCGATCATACAGATCCGTAATCAGGAACTGTCATCCTATTAAATCTCATTGGGATGCCTTTAGCTCTGACATGCCCCTCTGGAGGAGTAGCATGAAGCTCAGAATTATAAGCATCTTTTCAAGATGTTGAGAAAGAGGAATTAGTCCAGGGTTTAGATATTATGTATCAAATTGCTAATTGAACTTTGTGAAAACACTTCTTTCAGATAATGGAATTTGAAAGTCATTCTCTTCTCTTTTATTTGGGTTAGCCCTGAATAGAGGTATTCCGGACCGAAGATATGGCTATAGGAGTCTATTCATCGCACATATGCTTCGATCAATAGTATTGTAACCATCGAAGTAAAGCAAAGCAAGCAGGAACCTAAAGGATCAAATGGAACGAGATAAAGACAAGTAAATCCCTAATTGAAGGTCTTTCAAGAAGAAAAGTATTGTTCGGAAGGGAGGAGACTGCTCAATAATTCCATATCTATGTTGTAGAATCATAACATAAAGGAATACTCAATTTCACTTGGAACTTGAGCAGAGAGTAGCGATCTCTCTTCAGAGCGAAAAAGAGTTTTTTTTTCATCTTTTTTTGTTTTTTTTTCATCTTTTTTTATAGTTACTTGAGCCGGATGAGAGGAAACTTTCACGTCCGATCCTGAGGGGGGGGAAATCTTAGAATAACCTATCCAAATCTTTTTCTTGCTAGGCCCATAGCTAAAAAACCAACTTTATTGAGATCACGGGGTACATTCAATTATGAGATTCAATCCTGGAAAGATATTATTCCTCATTACCTCTCTGCTCGTCCTCATTACCTCTTTGCTCGGGGTTCTGGAACATTTAAAGAGAGAGAAATAGCTACTGGGGGAGATGCTATCGGGGAACAACTAACGGGTCTGGATCTGCAAATGATTATAGATCGTTCACATATGGAATGGAAGAACTTGGTGGAATTGAAATGGAATAGATTGGAGGAGAACCAAGAATCCACTGTGGATAGATGGGAGGATGAAAAAATTCGAAGAAGAAAGGATTTTCTGGTTGGACGCATTAAATTGGCTAAACATTTTCTCCGAACAAATATAGAACCAAAATGGATGGTCTTATGCCTATTACCAGTTCTTCCTCCCGAACCGAGGCCAATCGTTCAATTAGGTGAAGGTGGACTTATTACCTCGTCAGATCTAAATGAACTTTATCGAAGAGTTATCAATCGGAATAATACTCTTACAAATTTATTAGCAAGAAGTGGATCTGAGTCATTTGTTATTTGTCAAAAAAAATTGATCCAGGAAGCCGTAGATGCACTTCTTGATAATGGTATCTGCGGACAACCAATGAGAGACAGTCATGATAGGCCTTATAAATCGTTTTCAGATGTGATCGAAGGCAAAGAGGGAAGATTTCGTGAAAATTTACTAGGCAAACGAGTTGATTATTCAGGTCGTTCCGTTATTGTGGTGGGTCCCTTTCTATCATTGTACCAATGTGGATTACCCTCAGAAATAGCAATAGAGCTTTTTCAAGCATTTGTAATTCGTAGTCTCATTGGACGACATATTGCTCCCAACCTAAGAGCTGCTAAAAGTATGATTCGAGATAAGGGACCCATTGTATGGGAAGTACTTCAAGAGGTTATGCAAGGACATCCCGTATTGTTGAATCGAGCACCTACCTTACACAAATTGGGAATACAAGCGTTTCAACCTATTTTAGTAGAAGGACGTGCCATTCGTTTACATCCATCGGTTTGTGGAGGATTTAATGCAGACTTTGACGGAGATCAGATGGCTGTCCATGTACCTTTATCTCTGGAAGCTAGAGCAGAAGCTCGTTTACTCATGTTTTCTGAGGCAAATCTTTTGTCTCCAGCTATCGGGGATCCTATTTCTATACCAACTCAGGATATGCTTCTTGGGCTTTATATATCAACGGTCGAAAATAGTCAAGGTATTTACGGGAATAGGTACCATCCGTATCACTCGGAAAAGAAAAGCTTTTCTTGTAAGAAACCTTCCTTTTATAGTTATGATGATGTGCTCAGAGCTTACCGACAGAAACGAATTGACTTATACAGCCCCTTATGGCTCCGGTGGGGGGAATTGGATTTACGTATCATTACCTCAGTAAACCAAGAAGCCCCTATCGAAGTTCAATACGAATCTTTGGGTACTTTCCACGAAATCCATGAACATTATCGAATAAGAAAAGGTAGAATGGGGGAAATCCTTAATATATACATTCGAACAACTGTTGGTCGTACTCGTTTCAATCGAGAAATGGAAGAAGCCATACAAGGGTTTGCCTGTTTTGAACACCCAAAGAAATCACTACCAGCTCTCAGGATCTAATGTTATTGATCTTATGATTTTTTCATTAGTGCAGATATAGAGATCGAGGAAGCCTTCGAATAATCGGCTTGGACCCATTGCTTAATCCTACTCATGAAAATATGGAGATTTTTACTTATGAAGAAACAAACTAGATTGCCCTTTGATAATTTGCCCTTTTATAATAAAGTGATGGATAAAACTGCCATTAAAAAGCTTATTAGCAGATTAATAGATCACTTCGGAATGACATATACATCACATATCTTGGATCAACTCAAAACTTCAGGTTTTAAACAAGCTACTGATACAGCTATTTCATTAGGAATTGATGATCTTTTAACAGCGCCTTCCAAAGGATGGCTCGTCCAAGATGCGGAGCAACAAGGTTCTGTTTCGGAGAAACAGAATCATTATGGGAATTTACATGCAGTGGAAAAATTACGTCAATCGATCGAGATATGGTATGCTACCAGTGAATATTTGAGAAAAGAAATGAATACGAATTTTAGCATGACTGATCCCTTAAATCCAGTACATGTGATGTCTTTCTCAGGAGCTAGGGGAAGTACATCTCAGGTTCACCAATTAGTAGGTATGAGAGGATTAATGTCAGATCCTCAAGGACAAATCATCGATCTACCCATTCGAAGGAATTTACGCGAAGGGCTCTCTTTAACGGAATATATTATTTCCTGTTATGGGGCTCGTAAAGGAGTTGTGGATACTGCTGTACGAACAGCAGATGCTGGATACCTCACACGTAGACTTGTTGAAGTAGTTCAACAAATTGTAGTACGTAGAACAGATTGTGGCACTGTCCAAGGTATTTTCGTAAGTCCCATTCGAGGTCGAGAGAGGGACATAAATGAAGTTGTTGTACGAACACAAATACTGATTGGCCGTGTGCTAGCAGACGATGTATATATAAATAGGAGATGCATTGCCACGCGCAATCAGGATATTGGAGTTGGACTTGCCAATCAATTAAGAAACATTCGACCACGACCAATATATATACGAACCCCCTTTACTTGCAAGAGTATATCTCGGATTTGTCAATTATGTTATGGTCGGAGTACTACTCACAGTCACTTGATTGAATTAGGAGAAGCAGTAGGTATTATTGCGGGCCAATCCATTGGGGAACCAGGAACTCAACTAACACTAAGGACTTTTCATACCGGGGGGGTATTTACTGGTGATATTGCAGAACATATACGAGCCCCTTTCAATGGAAAGATCGAATTCAATGATAATTTGGTTTATCCCACACGTACACGTAATGGACATCCTGCTTATCTATGTCATAATAACTTATCCATTACTATTGATGGTCAGAATCAAGTACAGAACTTAACCATTCCACCACAAAGTTTGCTTTTGGTTCAGAATGATCAATATGTGGAATCGGAACAAATTATTGCCGAGGTTCGTGCTAGAACATCTTCCTTCAAGGAAAAAGTTCGCAAAAATATATATTCTGACTTAGAAGGAGAAATGCACTGGAGTACCAATGTGTGTCATGCACCTGAATATGTACACGGTAATGTTCATTCTATACTCAGGACGGGTTATCTATGGATATTATCGGGAGGTATATACGGATCCGGTGTAGTACCCTTTCCATTTCATAAGTATCAGGATCAAGTAGATGTTCAACCTTTTGTTGCCAAACATACCGATTCTTACGTGGATCAAGTGGAACATAGATCAGGTGACTCAAACTGCTATGGGAAGGAAGAACAAATCTTCAGTTATTCAGAAACTGAAACTGATCGGACCATATCCAACGAGCATCGAGACTCTATTTATGTCACCTTTTCCCCTAAGAATTACAATATGAAGGGGAAAAAGCAAATGAATCGATTCATCGTCTCGTTGCAGTGTGATAAAGAATGGGGAAAAAGAATAATACCTTGTCCTGATGCGATTCTTAGAATACCAAAAAGTGGTATTCTACAGATAAATTCCATTTTTGGATATTCTAACGTAGAACATGGAATACCGGATGGGCCGAATATGACAACACCCTTTTCCCTAGATTTATCGAGGGAAGGGGACAACTTGCAGATTCAAATTAGCAATTCCATTTTGTATGAAGATGGTGAACGAATCCAAGTAATGAGTGATACAAGTATTCCATTGGTTCGAACTTGTCTAGGATTTGATTGGGAACAAATAGATTCTATAGAATCTGAGGCTTATGTTTCTCTTATTTCAGTAAGAACAAATAAGATCGTTAACAATATGGTTCAAATTAGCTTGATGAAATACCCCCCTTTTTTCATGGGGAGAAGGGACAATAAAGCAAGTTCAAATTTGATGTTCCATAACAATTTGGACCACACTAATCTTTTCTCTTCCAATGGGGCGAGTCAATTAATTAGTAAGCATCAAGGGACTATTTGTTCATTATCGAATGGGGAAGAAGACAGTGGATCTTTTATGGTTCTATCACCATCCGACTGTTTTCGAATCGTTCTATTCAATGATTCTAAATGTTATGATACGGGAAATAAATCAAATAGAAAGGATCCTATGAGAAAAATCATTGAATTTTCAGGTCTCTTGGGTCATTTACATAGTATAACCAGCCGTTTTCCATCCTCCCAGTTTATAACTGATAAAAAAGTATTATCAAAGAAACATTCCATTTTCCACAATTATTTCATGGACGAAAATATGAGAATTTCTCATTTCGATCCGTGCAGGAACATCATTTCCAATCTCTTGGGTCCAAATTGGTGCTCTTCCTCATCCGAATTCTGCAAAAAAACATTTCCAGTAGTTAGTCTTGGACAATTGATTCCTGAAAGTGTATGGATATCCGAGGATGAACCACTCCCCGAATCTGGTCAAATCATAGCAGTTGATGAGGAATCTTTAGTCATTAGATCAGCTAAACCCTATCTGGCTACTCGAAAAGCGACTGTTCATGGTCATTATGGAGAAATTCTTGACAAAGGAGATACATTGATAACATTGATATATGAAAGGTTAAAATCCAGTGATATAATTCAAGGTCTTCCTAAAGTTGAACAATTGTCAGAAGCCCGTTTGAATAATTCAATATCGATGAATCTGAAAGAAAGTTTTGAAAATTGGACCGGAGATATGACAAGATTTCTTGGAAGTCTTTGGGGGTTATTCATCAGCGCTAGGATAACTATGGAACAAAGTCAGATTCATTTAGTCAATCAGATTCAAAAAGTTTACCGATCCCAAGGGGTACGAATTGGTGATAAGCATATAGAGATTATTGTACGCCAAATGACATCGAAAGTATTAATTTCAGAAGATGGAACGGCTAATGTTTTTTCACCGGGGGAACTCATTGGATTATCACGAGCACAGAGAATGGATCGTGCTCTGGAAGAGACAATCTACTATCAAACCATGTTATTAGGAATAACAAGGGCATCTCTGAATACTCAAAGTTTTATATCCGAAGCGAGTTTCCAAGAAACTGCTCGGGTCTTAGCTAAAGCTGCTCTACAAGGTCGTATCGATTGGTTGAAAGGCTTGAAGGAAAATGTTATTCTCGGGGGGATGATACCTGCCGGTACTGGGCAACATATTCACCGTTCAGGGAAACGGAACGGAATAGATCCAAGAATAGGGAATAGGAATCTATTTAGCAACAAAGTGAAGGATATTTTATTTCATCATGACAAAGTATCTTTTTTTTCCATTCAAGAAAATTATCACAATATATTAAAACAGCCATTAAAAGAGTCTTGAGAAAGAGATTTATTTTTTATGTTCATGAATATATCTTCTATAATAGGAAGAATATGAAATATTCTATGAGTGAGAACGTTTCTACCACGTACTAGACAGACAGGCAATCTTTAAGATGTAATCGATTCCGTTGGAATAATTAGATATTATGATACATTTTATTTCGCTATTTTGGGGAGGAAAGCGAACGAGAATGAGCAAAAGATATTGGAACATTGATTTGGAAGAGATGATGGAAGCAAGAGTTCATTTAGGGCATAAAACTAGGAAATGGAACCCTAAGATGGCACCTTACATTTTTACAGAGCGTAAAGATACTCATATTATTAATCTGGCTAAAACTGCTCGTTCTTTATCAGAAGCTTGTGATTTGGTGTTTGATATAGCAGGTAGAGGAAAACAATTCCTGATAGTCGGTACGAAATATCAAGCAACTGATTTAGTAGCATCAGCTGCTACAGAAGCTCGATGTCATTATGTAAATAGAAAATGGCTTGGTGGTATGTTAACTAATTGGTCTACTACAGAGACGAGACTTCAGAAGTTCAAGGATTTAAAAAAAGAACAAGATACGGGACGATTCAATCAACTTCCAAAAAAAGAAGCAGCTATGCTCAAGAGACAATTAGACCAATTGCAGAAATATCTAGGTGGGATTAGATACATGAGGAGCTTACCCGATATTGCGATAATTACCAATCAACGAGAAGAATCCATTGCTCTTGGGGAATGTAGAACTTTGGGTATTCCGACAATTTGCTTGGTTGATACAGATTGTGATCCAGATCTCGTGGATATCCCAATTCCAGCCAATGATGATGGTATAGCTTCAATCCAATTGATCCTGAACAGATTAACGTCAGCAATTTGCGAAGGAAGGGCATTAAGGTCATTATAGCTATATGAAGGGCTAATAGAAAGTGAATTAGTAATAAAAAGAAAATAGAAAAAAAAAAGGGGGGGGGGGGGAAGGACCTGAGGATTTACTGAGTTGGCTGCTATTCCATCCAAAATATCGTAAGAGCCAATTTCATTTATTGGTTTGGTTGGCTGCTCCAAATTGAAAAATATTCTTAATGGAATAACCCTTTTATTATCTCGTGACATCAAAAATTCTTATGAGAGTGAAATAATTGAGGAATCTATCATTTATTTGATAAAAATAATTTATTTTCTTCTTTAAGTTCATCTTTACAAGGGGGTAATATGGATATCGTACGATCTCCTATTAGCACACTGAATCATATCTACGATATATCCGGTGTGGAAGTGGGTCAACATTTTTATTGGCAAATAGGGGGGTTTCAAGTTCATGGACAGGTACTTATAACTTCTTGGATTGTAATTGCTGTCTTATTAGGTTCAGCTACCATAGCTGTTCGAGATCCACAAACCATTCCTACCGGTGGTCAAAATTTTGTTGAATATATTCTCGAATTTTTTCGGGACTTGACCAGAACTCAGATTGGGGAGGAAGAATATGGTCCCTGGGTTCCCTTTATTGGAACTATGTTTCTATTTATCTTTGTTTCTAACTGGTCAGGTGCTCTTCTTCCTTGGGGAATTCTAAAATTACCTCAGGGGGAGTTAGCCGCACCTACAAATGATATTAATACTACGGTTGCTCTAGCTTTACTTACGTCAGTAGCATATTTCTATGCAGGTCTTGCAAAGAAGGGGTTAGGTTATTTTGGTAAATATATTCAACCAACCCCAATACTTTTACCAATTAACATCTTAGAAGATTTTACAAAACCTTTATCGCTTAGTTTTCGACTTTTTGGAAATATATTAGCTGACGAATTGGTAGTTGCCGTTCTTGTTTCTCCGGTACCTTTAGTAGTTCCTATACCTGTAATGTTCCTGGGATTATTTACGAGCGGTATTCAAGCTCTGATCTTTGCAACTCTAGCTGCAGCTTATATAGGTGAATCCATGGAGGGTCATCATTAAATCACTGTCCAATCAGACAGAATAGTTTCTAAGTATCGTACCAACGCATGACTTGATATGTATGGTAGAAGCAAATCATATTTCTTAGTAAAAAGAGCTTGGTAACAAGATTTAAGATCGGTTAACTACTTCTGTCCATTAGATCTCCAGATAGAGTGGATCCGATTGGTCCGTTTGTATAGAAATATGAGAGAAAATAGGATCGAACAGGTTCACTAATCGGAGTTGTTTGAGTAAAGAATGTACCCCGGCGTAGAACGATGAAATTTTTGTTCCCAGCAAGGGGAGGATTTTTTCGAACATGTTTACTTTGTATATAATTCGTTTCATATATTAATCCATTTATATTGATTAAAAAAGCCTTTTTGATTTTATGGATTAATATATCATCTGTAGATGTTATATATAATGACTTATAGGCTTTTACGCAGTCTATTCTCTCTCCGTGATAAGAATTCATATGTTCAATAAAATGGAATCTTTATTTTCGAATATTATTCAGATGAAATATTTTCATAAGGGATAATAGGTTTCCTTATTCGTTGATATTATCACTTTGATACCGAAATATTTTGGGTTCTTAGTTGTTCGGAAGAAATCGTTCCATAATTTTACCATTGGTGAACACTCAATAGATGAAACTGTTGTATTATACACTATTTCCTGATCTTAGTAAGAGGAGATTACCATGGATCCCTTAATTTCTGCTGCTTCTGTTATTGCTGCTGGATTATCTGTAGGGCTTGCTTCCATTGGCCCTGGCGTTGGCCAGGGCACTGCTGCGGGCCAGGCTGTAGAAGGTATTGCGAGACAACCAGAAGCAGAAGGTAAAATACGAGGTACCTTACTGCTAAGTTTAGCTTTTATGGAAGCTTTAACAATTTATGGACTAGTTGTGGCCCTAGCGCTTCTATTTGCGAATCCCTTTGTTTAATCCTGAAAAAAAAAAAAAAGATCCCTACACCTCGTCATTACATTAGTATTTCTCCAAGAATTTCCTTGTTCAGCTGCGGGAGAGGCTGATCTTAATAATTAGCAAATGAATTCTTCTTCCTACTTCGGTCGGAAAGATTCATGACGCGTGTGACAGGGAAGGGAAGGGAATGGATAGGGCAAGCAAATTCATTTTATCCTTTTCTTTTTATCCTTATCAAAAACCTGGGACTAAGTATCCAAAATATTCTTATCCAGAACTAGATAGGATCAAAAAAGAAAAGAACAAAATGATGTAGAACATATCCTTATCTATGAGGGGCAAGCATATGAAAAATGTAATTGATCCTTTCATTTCCTTGAGTTATCGGCCTTCTGCTGGGGGTTTCGGATCAAATACCAATATTTTAGAAACAAATATAATAAATCCAAGTGTGGTACTTAGTGTACTGATCTATTTTGGAAAGGGAGTGTGTGCGAGTTGTATATTCGAATAATATGGCTGGGCCCAACCAGCTGCACTTTGGAGATAGAAAAGTGCATGATCTCAACGAATTACTTCCGAACGGGGAATAGCGAAGAACTATAGCATTTCGTAATTGATTGGGAAATGAACTATTAGTTTATACCAACCAATGAGGGAGGACCACTAGAATGGTTAAAGCTGAACTGTTTGAAGTCTAAGCACAACTAACTGGGTATTCTTTCCACCGCTGTGTCAAGATGAGATGGATTCAAAGGCATAGTTGGAGATTGATCCGATATAAAACATTCATATCAATGGAATAATTTCATCTATTTACTGAAAAATAGTCCCAATCTCCCATCCAATTTTAGTTCCAATGCTGAACTGACAACCTAAACAGAAAGGAAATTATTCGATAGAACAAAAATAAGGAGGCACAAATTAATTAATTGAATGGAACGATTCAAATTTCATGGGGGAAGAATAGGAGAGAAAAGGGGAAACGAAAACAAAAACAACTTTATTGATAATTGCAAATCCCTTTTGCTGGAAGAGCCCTTGGAGATCTCGGTCTTTTATAAATTGATTCTAATCTTCCGTAAACGGAACGGAAAGGGCAGGCTTGGTGTGAAGGGGGAACGTATATGTTCCTGGGGAATAAAAAAGAACTGAGCAGGAGAGCCGAATGAATCGAAAGATTCGTGTTCGGTTTGGGAAGAGATTATGAATTCGTGAAATTTGTGAATAGATAATCTACTTTCATTAAGTAATCTATTAGATAACCGTAAACAGAAAATATTGAATACTATTCGGAATTCGGAAGAACTATGTAAAGGAGCTATCGATCAGCTCGAGAAAGCTCGGGCTCGCTTAAGGGAAGTGGAAATGATAGGGGACGAAATCCGGGTAAATGGAGACTCCCAAGTAGAACGAGAGAAAGAGGATCTCATCAATGCTGCTTCTGAGAATTTGGAACAATTAGAGGATCCCAAGAATGAAACGATTTACTCCGAACAGCAAAGAGCAATTGACCAGATCCGACAACAAGTTTCTCGCCAAGCTTTACGAAGAACTATAGGAACTTTGAATAGTCGTTTTAAAATTGAGTTGCATTTACGTACGATCAATCAAAATATTGGCCTGTTTAGAACCATGATGAACACACCAGATTAGTTGTTAGTTGTTATAGGCCCTATTTCTCAACAGATAATTAATAAGTGCTAATGGGAAATCTTCAAATCGACGAAATTAGTAGTATTATACGGAAAAAGATCAAACAATATAACGACGCAGCAGGAGTTGGTAATCTTGGCACCGTACTTCAAGTAGGAGATGGCATTGCTCGTATTCATGGTCTTTATGAAGTAATGGCAGGGGAATTAGTGGAATTTGGAGATGGTACAGTAGGCATTGCCCTAAATTTGGGATCGGATAATGTTGGAGTTGTATTAATGGGCGATGGCTTGATGATACAAGAAGGTAGTTCCGTGAGAGCAACAGGAAAAATTGCTCAGATACCAGTAAGTGATGCGTATTTGGGTCGTGTTGTAAATGCTCTAGCCCAACCCATTGATGGTAAGGGTCAAATTTCAGCTTCCGAATTTCGACTGATTGAATCTCCCGCTCCAGGTATTATATCAAGACGTTCCGTATATGAACCCCTTCAAACGGGGCTTATTGCTATTGATTCTATGATTCCTATAGGACGTGGTCAGCGAGAATTAATTATTGGGGACAGACAGACCGGCAAGACAGCAGTAGCTACAGATACTATTCTTAATCAAAAGAGTCAAAATGTAATCTGTGTCTATGTAGCAATTGGTCAAAGAGCTTCTTCCGTGGCTCAGGTAGTTAATACATTTCAAGAACGTGGCGCAATGGAATATACCATTGTGGTAGCGGAAACTGCGGATTCTCCCGCTACATTACAATATCTCGCTCCTTATACAGGGGCAGCTTTGGCTGAATACTTCATGTATAAGAAACAACATACATCAATCATTTATGACGATCTCTCCAAACAGGCACAAGCTTATCGACAAATGTCTCTTCTATTAAGAAGACCACCTGGCCGAGAAGCTTATCCGGGAGATGTTTTCTATTTGCATTCCCGTCTCTTGGAAAGAGCAGCTAAATTAAGTTCCCAGTTAGGTGAGGGGAGTCTTACTGCTCTACCAATAGTTGAGACTCAAGCTGGAGATGTTTCAGCTTATATTCCCACTAATGCAATTTCCATTACCGATGGACAAATATTTTTATCGGCCGATCTATTCAATGCCGGGATCCGACCTGCTATTAATGTGGGTCTTTCCGTATCTAGAGTAGGATCTGCGGCTCAGATAAAAGCTATGAAAAAGGTAGCTGGAAAGTTGAAATTAGAGTTAGCTCAATTTGCAGAGTTGGAAGCCTTTGCACAATTTGCTTCCGATCTTGATAAAGCTACTCAAGATCAATTGGCAAGGGGTCAACGATTACGTGAGTTGCTCAAACAATCTCAATCGGCTCCTTTGAAAGTAGAAGAACAAATAGCTACTATTTATACTGGAACAAATGGATACCTGGATATATTAGAAATAGCACAGGTGAGAAATTTTCTCGTTCGGTTACGCGAGTATTTGATAAAGAATAAACCTCAGTTCGGAGAAATTATATGTTCTACTGGTACATTTACAGAAGAAGCGAAAGCCCTTTTGGAAGAGGCTCTTAAGGAACATACTGAACTTTTTTTACTTCAAGAAAAAAAATGAATATTTGATAATTTGGTGGGATTATTCAGAACAGGAAAAAGAGCTGAATAATTTGTTCCAATACATTGCACAACAATTTAGAACAATTGAAGAGTATTACGTCCAATAGGATTTGAACCTATACCGAAGGTTTAGAAGACCTCTGTCCTATCCATTAGACGATGGACGCTCTTTCTATCTTCCCTTTTTTTATTTTAACTCCTTTTGGCATACATTGTCCCGATCTACCTTTTTATTCACAATGAGGTTATAGGATAGGAAAAGAATGGAATCTATTTCACATTGCAACGGAAAATTTATTTCGAGTGAATCGTGAAATTATGTTATATACTTAATCACTTTATATCTACCTATTCTATCTATATAGATAGATATAGAACAGGTAGATATCTGTTAGCGGGTAGCGGGAATCGAACCCGCATCGTTAGCTTGGAAGGCTAGGGGTTATAGTCGACATTGATTATTCAATGCCTCTAATTCAGAACCGAACATGAGAATTTCATGTCATTCAGCTCCTTCATGGGGGATAGAGAGCGGTATGAGGGAAGAAGCGGAATATTTATATCAAATCAAGGAAATTTCAATTCTTTTCTTTCTCCTCTTTTATTTTCGAATAAAACCCTAATTTCTTATCGTACCCATGGCATCTACGTCAGTTTCTTCTCTTTTCTACTCTTCTCTTTTCTACTCTTCTCTTTTTTTAGTGAAGGGCCCAAAATCGTAGAATACTTACTCACTTTCTAGATGATCCCGATAGAAAGAGAAATTTGAAAAGTTTCAAATAATCACAAATCTTTCTAGTTAATTCGTTCCCTATTTCTACTGATTCTGATCCCCAGGAGAACAAATTCCACCGAGCTCGAACGAAATGCTGATAACCCAAGTAAACCAAAGTCATCGTTCTATAGCTATTCCGCTTCAACCTGGGGTCCTTCCATCCATAAGTTGAAGGTTTAGTCACGATGAAAAAATATCTTTGGATCCCCATAGATCTGGAATTTATCTAACCTTTCAAACATTCTGTGTCGCTATCTTGGAACCAAAAATGTGTTTCTCTTTCATCATTTCAGACCCAGATTACGAGAAGGTATGCTATTCCTGGGCATTCATAGGGAAGGGTTTGAGCCTATCTGGAAATAGAGCTTTAGATGGATCTTTGATCCATGTAAAAGATCCTTCAACTATTTGAGTTGATAATGTAACGAATCACACTTTTACCACTAAACTATACCCGCAACGATCTGATTGTAACATACAGATCGATCTTTTGTCCAACCAATAGGAAGATGAGGAGTTATCAATCAACCTCTATTGAAAGTTTCTATCAATCATTACCTCGTTTTCATAATTACATGAATCTCCGGAGATGGAGATTCATGTAATTATAGATTACCTTTGCGAATTGCTGATAAAACAATAACTAAAGGGCCCGATACAACCATCAGAGTCAGAACAGTGAGTTGCGCAATAACTTCTAGATCCATTTGGTTTTCTTTCACCCTCCATCGACTGGATGTATGAATAAAATGTTGTCGGTATCAATCACTTTCAGCACAATGAGCTACACAATAACTTCTAGATCCATTTGGTTTTCTTTCACCCTCCATCGACTGGATGTATGAATAAAATGTTGTCGGTATCAATCACTTTTCTTCTATTTTGTCTTCTTCGGACTCCTACCCATTTGTGTAGGTTCGATCAGGAACCTATTATGGCCTTGAGCAACTAATATCTTTACAATAATCTAATATCTTTAGATAGAGAACCCTTCAATATCTAGATAATAAAATTTTATACTGGAGAGGGATAAATGGACTAATCCATCTAACGCATTTATTCAAACTGATTGGGGAGGGAATGAAGAGATGATAATAGAGGTTCAATTTTTGATAGCTTTTTTTCTTGCCTTTACAGCAAGTATTCTAGCTCTCAAATTAGGTCAAGCACTGTATGAATAATTTTTCTGACCTGCTTGGCCTGGCCATCGGCCAGGCCAAGCAGGTCAGAAAAAAGAGAGGAAAAGAAATAACTATTTTGAACGAAATGAGCAATACAATTGACTAGATTGTTCTTTATCCAACTGAATAATTGCAATATTCATTATATTGCCGATACAACCCGTACATACTATGGTATACACCTTTACTCCACCATTCATTTTGTTACACATGAACTCTTCCATCTTGGAGAGATGGCTGAGCGGACCAAAGCGGCGGATTGCTAATCCGTAGTACGGATCATCCGTACCGAGGGTTCGAATCCCTCTCTCTCCGTTCGTACACTATTGATCCTGAAAACGAATAACCCCGAATCTTTCTACGGAACGGAAAAGACCCATTAACCTGGAGACTTTTTTCACTATTCTTTACGTCCGGGATTACGTCCTGGATCGTTCGATAGAAATCCAAAGATAAAAAGAGAAATGAAAAATACCACTACTGCGTAAACGAACAGCTTAAGAGTAAGCATTACGTAATCTCCGGAATCCTTATTATAAGTACAACAGAATAGATCATCAATCTTTGTACCATATATGGATACTTGAATACCAAACAATAGTATGATTGTTACAAATCACGAAATTATTTCTTCGAATCACGCGTGAAAATAAATTTGAAAGAAGAAGAGAAATTTTCTCTTTGTTTTCCAAATGGTCTTTTTTCCCTCTTATTTTTTGGATCAACCAGATATTTATCGAATATTTATGAAAATATGTCATTGGTATCGATCGTATCAATACGTGACCCAATAGCTCGATCCGAAGTGAGCGGTGGGATCGGAAGGAATTGATGAAGGTTAGTGGAAAAGTTTTTATCCGGGAGCAGATAAGGTATCTGAATCTGGTATAGTCGGGTGGAACAAGGATAGAACTTCTGTCACAAAAAAATGGAAAGAGTTATACAAAAATTAGATCAATGACAGCGATCCAAAAACTTGAAAAAGAAAAAAAAAAAAGATACTTTTTATCGAAAACTTACAGCAGCTTGCCAAACAAAGGCTAAGAGAAAAGAGAGAACAGGAATAATTGGCATTACATCGACAATTGGATCAAAAATTGCATAAGCCTCAGGTAATTTTCCAAAAAAGGGATTATTTGAATGAATAAAGGCATCATCTAGACAAATATTGAACATAACTGGCATTTTTCTTCTCCAATAAAAATTAGGGGGGGGGTAAAGCCAGAAAAGTCTTTGATTGATCGAATCGATCGAAGCTCTTCGGCAAGTTTGACCGGACTTGGGGTTGGAAGGGATGATTCTTTCATACATACAATATTTTACCCAATCTAATAGAAAATGATCAATGAATGAATATTCTTGTCCCTTTTTCTGTTTTTCCTATTATGTCCAATTCCATCAATAACCTATTTTGTTGAAATATCCACAAAATTTTTTTGCCCAATTGGGATCTGATCTAATTAATCTTGGATCCTAATGGGTTGACAAAAAATTTGATATAAGTATTCATTAGCATATGAATAGGGAAATAGGATGGGAATGGGGCGTGGCCAAGCGGTAAGGCAGCAGGTTTTGATCCTGTTATTCGGAGGTTCGAATCCTTCCGTCCCAGACTTATTTCATTGGTTCCTGTTTTCCCTTCCCTCGCTCTTCCCTTTCTTCTTTCGTAAAGGGTAAATCCAATGGAATTTTTGTTTTTTATTTTTCTCATAATTTCACCATACTTAACTTATCAGAAGGGAATGTTATTACAATAGGGAAGAGATAAAGGGATATCTCTGTGGTGCAAGATGGGAATACGGATCAATTTGAGATAAGGTTCAATTTATGAAATTAGCCCATTGGATGTATGCTGGTCCTGCTCATATTGGAACTCTACGAGTAGCTAGTTCATTCAAAAATGTCCATGCCATTATGCATGCTCCTCTAGGAGATGATTATTTTAATGTAATGCGTTCTATGTTAGAACGGGAAAGAAATTTTACTCCTGCAACTGCTAGTATAGTAGATCGTCACGTACTAGCACGTGGATCTCGAAAAAGAGTTGTGGATAATATTCTTCGAAAAGATAAGGAGGAAAGTCCCGATCTTATCATATTAACACCTACGTGTACCTCTAGTATCTTGCAAGAGGATTTAAAAAACTTTGTGGATAGAGCATCCATAATCTCCGATTGCAACGTCATTTTTGCGGATGTGGATCATTATCAAGTGAATGAAATTCAGGCAGCGGATAGAACTTTGGAACAGGTAGTTCGATATTATTTGGATAAATCCCATACATTGGATCAATTCGTAACAGATGCACCTTCTGTAAATATAATTGGGATTCTTACTCTGGGTTTTCATAATCGACACGATTGTCGTGAGTTGAGACGTTTATTAAAAGATCTGGACATCAGAATTAATCAAATAATTCCTGAAGGAGGATCTGTAGAGGATCCAAAAAATTTACCAAAAGCTCGGTTCAATTTAATTCCTTATCGTGAAGTGGGCTTAATGACAGCGATGTATTTGAATAAGGAATTTGGAATGCCTTATGTATCTACAACTCCTATGGGAGCTGTAGATATGGCCGAGTGCATCCGACAGATAAAGAAATCTCTTGATATCTTGGCGGCTCCTATTTTATCGAGCAAAAGGGTTGATTACGAATCCTATATCGATGGACAAACTCGATTCGTTTCCCAAGCTGCTTGGTTCTCAAGATCTATCGATTGTCAGAACTTTACGGGGAAAGAAACAGTCGTTTTTGGTGATGCAACTCATGCTGCTTCAATTACTAAGATACTTGCTAGAGAGATGGGAATTCGTGTGAGTTGTACAGGTACTTATTGTAAACATGATGCAGAATGGTTCAAAGAGCAAATTAAAGATTTTTGTGATGAGATGATCATCACAGATGATCATGCTGAAGTAGGAGATATTATCGCTCGCGTGGAACCCTCTGCAATATTTGGTACTCAAATGGAACGTCATATTGGTAAACGTCTTGAGATTCCCTGTGGAGTTATTTCCGCACCAGCTCATATCCAAAATTTTTCCTTGGGATATCGACCCTTCCTGGGTTACGAAGGTACTAATCAAATAGCTGATCTAGTTTATAACTCATTCGCTCTGGGTATGGAGGATCATCTTCTAGAGATTTTTTGTGGTCATGATACGAAGGAAATAATGACTAAATCATTATCCACGGATATTAGTCCAATTTGGGATCCTGAAAGTCGGCAAGAATTGGGTAAAATCCCCCGTTTTGTAAGAGACGAAGTAAAGATAAATACAGAAAAATTTGCACGACGAAAGGGCCTTTTGAACGTTACTGTCGAGGTAATGCACGCAGCTAAAGAAGCATTAAGTTAAGTACCTAATCAATGTAATCAATTAATTGATTACATTGAGTGTATTCTATACAAAAAGAGTGGATCCAATTCGATACCTATTCCTATCATATCAATTGAGTTAATGACTATTCATAATCACGTCTCGATCATGATTCGAGATCAGGGAGGGATCTTCAAAACATCGTCTGAAACGATGTGGTAATTTACATAATTGGTTTCGTGAATATGGATTATGACATCATTTCATATTCGGATCAAGTGCCCTTGGCTCAAAATTATTCTTATTTTCTTATATACTCTCCAAGTAAATCTTGTTTCCACGTGATTCCATACAAAGATGACGAATATTTGAATCGTTCTATTGTTAAAGCCTAGGATTTTCTATCGATGTGTCTAACATCTCGTCCCAATACAGCGACAATCCAACAATTCATTTATCTCTTATTCTGGATTGACAATAGTGTATTGTGTCGATATAATTCGTCCATTCACAATAGAAATAGATATCTTAGGTTCATCATTTATCAGTGATTCTATCCAATCATGATAATTCTGTCGATGGATCATTTATTCATAACCTAGATTACTTTATTCTGGAATGGTGGATCAAAACTATACATATCCATATATGAACTGACGAGTGAATTATTTGGTCATTCACATAGGTTTTTGATCCCTCCCGTTCGTCAATTAGATTGGTAGGATTCTATTTACCGGTTCATATTGAGTAACCTCGCATTCCACTTCGATCGTATATATACTCAATATCTATTCGCAATATGGGTTGCTAACTCAATGGTAGAGTACTCGGCTTTTAAGTGCGACTAAGATCTTTTACACATTTGAATGAAGTAGAAAACTCGTCGATACCATCGGTAAAGTTCGGAAGACTACGACTGATCCTAATGAACGGAAAAAAAAGCATGTCGTTCCAACATATGATCTTTATGATACCTGATATTATTTCTCGGATACCTGATTGTATTCGATCAGGACCGGATCTGATTCAAGGAATCAAATGGGTGGAAAATGTCTATTATATACCTGGATGGATGTATAATATGCTCATCCTTTCGGATCAAATGTGATAATTGTGAATAGGATTTCATCAATTCGCGGTTAAGTCGAATGAGTCAATGGAGAAAGCTATATGACTTGAATCATAAGTAGACCCAGAGAAATGAGCTTCTGTTCCTCGTTCCAATTTAACGAGCGAGGAATTCCCTTTACTGATCAGAAGTTAAGAGCAGTTTAGTACCTGATATCGGGAGGTTTTCCCTGAGTAGATCAGGGATTTATACACTCACAATGAGTCCTAAGTACTCGAGTACAGATGTGTAAGATAAATAGTGTACTGACCAGGTTTATTTATTCCATGAGTCAGGAGAGCGATTGGTTGCCAGGATAAAAAAATTTTGTTCTTCCTCATGACGAATGAGATCCTTGGGTAGTAAATCTATAGAAGATAGAATCTTTATATTTGGATATATCTCTTTTTTCCTATCTTGTTCCGACTAGATCGCACCATGTATTTTCTCAGAAATGAAGAGGTTATTCTCATGAACGAGGGCCATAGCTGAGGTTTGGAAATGGATGAATTCCATAGATACGGAAAGGAAGATAACTCTCGGCAACAATGCTTTTTATATCCACTCTTTTTTCAGGAAGATCTTTACGCAATTTCTCATGATCATTATTTGGATGGATCAAGTTCTTCCGAACCGACGGAACATTTAAGTTCCAATGATCAATTCAGTTTCCTAACTGTAAAACGTTTGATTGGTCAAATACGTCAACAAAATCATTCAATTGTTTTATTCGTGAATTGCGCTCCAAATCCATTAGCTGATTGCAAGAAGAGTTCCTATTCTGAATCGGTACTAGAAGGACTTACATTGGTCCTGGAAGTTCCGTTCTCTATACGGTCAAAATATTCTGTGGAAGGGATGAATGAATGGAAGAGTTTCCGGTCGATCCATTCAATATTTCCCTTCTTGGAGGATAAATTCCCGCATTCAAATTATATATCAGATGCACGAATACCCTATTCTATTCATCCGGAAATTTTGGTTCGAACCTTTCGTCGCTTGATCCGAGATGCTCCCTCCTTGCACCCATTACGCTCTGTTCTCTATGAATATCGAAATAGTCCAGAGAATTTACAAAGATCAATTATTGTCGTCCCAAGAGTAAATACGAGATTCTTCCTGTTCCTGTGGAATTATTATGTCTATGAATGCGAATCCATTTTATTTTCCCTTCTTAAACGATCCTCTCATTCACGATCGTTGTCTCATAGACCTTTCCCTCAGCGAACTCATTTTCATCGAAAGATAAAACATATTATCATATTTTCTCGTCGAAATTCACTGAAAAGTATCTGGTTGTTGAAGGATCCTAAAATTAACTATGTTAGATATGGTGAAAGATCTATTATAGCTATAAAAGGTACTCATCTCCTAGTGAAAAAATGTAGATATTATCTTCTACTTTTTCGGCAATGTTATTTCCATCTTTGGTCCGAACCGTATAGGGTCTGTTCTCATCAATTATCCAAGAATTGTTCTTCTTCTCCAGGTTATTTTCTGAGGGTTCGGATGAACCCTCTTTTTGTCAGAACAAAAATGCTAGATGAGTTATTCATCGCCGATCTTATTACCAATGAATTTGATCCAATAGTTCCGATTGTACCAATACTTGGATTATTGGCTAGAGAAAAATTCTGTGACGTATCAGGACGGCCAATTAGTAAATTGTCTTGGACCAATCTAACAGATGATGATATCCTCAATCGATTTGATCAAATTTGGAGAAATCTTTTTCATTACTACAGTGGATCCTTTGGTCGAGATGGTTTATATCGTATAAAGTATATACTTTCATTATCATGTGCTAAAACTTTAGCCTGTAAACATAAAAGTACGATACGTGTAGTTCGGAAGGAATTAGGTCCAGAACTCTTTCAAAAATCGTTTTCAAAAGAACGAGAATTTGATTCTCTGCCTTTTTCGTCAAAAGCGGCGGCCCGTTCGCAGAGAGAACGAATTTGGCATTCAGATATTCCCCAGATAAATCCCCTAGTTAATTCCTGGCAAAAGATACAGGATCTTAAAATAGAAAACTTATTTGATCAATGAAATGCTCTTTGAGTAATTGCCTCGATTCAGAATCATTTTTCTTTTTCTATCCGAGAACTAAAATGATTAGGAAATAGATACATTACATGGGGAAAGCCGTGTGCAATGAGAATTGCAAGCACGGTTTGGGGAGAGATTTCTCGCTCTTACTGATACTGAAGGAGCAGATCATCCACTCCATCCGACGAGCTCCGGGTTCGAGTCCCGGGCAACCCGGATCAAATTTCTGATAGGTACCTCTGTCCACTTATTCTGGTTCTGGATCTAATCAAGTTTTTTTCATATCTGTTCTCATTCCAATTGATCTACCATTCCTGGAACCAGTAATAAATAATTTTATGGAGTATCTAATCACAGATAGATCTATAGAGTGTGGAATATATGGATAGAATATAGAGGTATTTGAGATAGACTCTATATTCTATCCATATAGTATAGATCAGTATCTATCCCGTTGGGATAGATATTGAAATTCCATCCCAGATATTGGTTGACATTGATACATGGATCATATTATACTGTAAAATAACAAGCCTTATGCTTGGGAGCCTCTGATGATTTTATAAACGAAGTTCTGACCATGACCGCAATTATAGAAAGACGCGAAAGCGCAAATTTCTGGAGTCGCTTCTGCGACTGGATCACTAGCACTGAAAACCGTCTTTACATTGGATGGTTCGGTGTCTTGATGATCCCTACCCTATTGACCGCAACCTCTGTATTCATTATTGCTTTCATCGCAGCTCCTCCGGTAGATATTGATGGTATTCGTGAACCTGTTTCCGGTTCTCTTCTTTATGGAAACAATATTATCTCCGGTGCTATTATTCCTACCTCTGCAGCTATCGGATTGCACTTCTATCCAATCTGGGAAGCAGCTTCCGTCGATGAATGGCTATACAACGGGGGTCCTTACGAGCTAATCGTTCTACACTTCCTACTTGGTGTAGCTTGCTATATGGGTCGTGAGTGGGAGCTTAGCTTCCGTCTAGGTATGCGTCCTTGGATTGCTGTTGCATACTCAGCTCCTGTTGCAGCTGCTACTGCCGTTTTCTTGATCTACCCTATTGGTCAAGGGAGTTTCTCTGACGGTATGCCTCTAGGAATCTCTGGTACTTTCAATTTCATGATTGTATTCCAGGCTGAGCACAATATCCTTATGCATCCATTCCACATGTTGGGTGTAGCTGGCGTATTCGGCGGCTCTCTATTCAGTGCTATGCATGGTTCTTTGGTAACTTCCAGTTTGATCAGGGAAACTACTGAGAATCAGTCCGCAAATGCAGGTTACAAATTTGGTCAGGAGGAAGAAACCTACAATATTGTGGCTGCTCACGGTTATTTCGGCCGATTGATCTTCCAATATGCTAGTTTCAACAACTCCCGTTCTTTACATTTCTTCTTAGCTGCTTGGCCCGTAGCAGGTATCTGGTTTACCGCTCTAGGCATAAGCACTATGGCTTTCAACCTAAATGGATTCAATTTCAACCAATCTGTAGTTGACAGTCAAGGCCGTGTAATTAACACTTGGGCTGATATCATTAATCGTGCTAACCTAGGTATGGAAGTTATGCACGAACGTAATGCTCACAACTTTCCTCTGGATCTAGCCGCTGTTGAATCTATTTCAATAGGCGGATAATACTCTGATGGATTGTTATCTTGTATTTCT